GTATCAAAGTAGAGACTCTACTATGATACTATCACATAGTCCAATAAACTGTAAATTTTGTTGCGCTAAGATAATATCATATTAAATCATAATTATAGTTGAGTTATAACTCAACTATAATTATGATTTAATATGATATTATCTTAGCGCAACAAAATTTACAGTGATGATTAACCTAGAACAGAAGGTGCAGAAATTGCAACTGGAAGAATTTCGTTAGATGCTAAATCTAATGGGAAATTATGAGCGTTACGTTCGTGCATTACTTCCATACCTAAATCTGCACGGTTGATGATATCAGCCCATGTGTTAATAACACGACCTTCACTATCAACAACAGACTGATTAAAGTTAAAACCATTTAAGTTGAATGCCATAGTGCTTACACCTAAAGCTGTTAACCAAATTCCAACTACAGGCCATGCTGCAAGGAAAAAATGTAAAGCTCTAGAGTTGTTAAAACTAGCATATTGGAAAATTAAGCGTCCAAAATAACCATGTGCAGCAACGATGTTGTAAGTTTCTTCTTCTTGACCAAATTTGTAACCGTAGTTAACAGATTCAACTTCGCTTGTTTCACGGATAAGACTTGAAGTTACTAAAGATCCATGCATAGCACTGAATAATGAACCACCAAAAACACCAGCAACACCAGCCATATGGAATGGGTGCATTAAAATATTATGTTCTGCTTGGAAAACAATCATAAAGTTAAATGTACCAGAAATACCTAATGGCATACCATCAGAGAAACTACCTTGACCAATAGGGTAAACTAAGAATACCGCAGAAGCTGCTGCCACTGGAGCAGAGAATGCTACGAAAATCCAAGGACGCATACCTAAACGGTAGCTAAGTTCCCACTCACGACCCATCCAACAAGCAACACCAATTAAGAAATGGAATACTATTAATTGGTAAGGACCACCGTTATATAACCATTCTTCAACTGAAGCAGCTTCCCAAATTGGATAAAAATGAATACCAATTGCGTTTGAGCTAGGTATAACTGCACCACTAATGATGTTGTTACCGTATAATAAAGATCCAGCTACAGGTTCGCGAATACCATCAATATCTACAGGCGGTGCTGCAATAAAAGCAATAATATAACAAGAAGCTGCTGTTAATAATGTAGGGATCATTAAACAACCAAACCAACCAATATATAAACGGTTTTCAGTACTAGTAATCCAAGTAGCAAATGTTCCCCAATCTCTTTTTTCTTTTTTTTCTATTTTTTCTAAAGTTGCAACCATAATAATTTTTTAAGATTAAATTTAATTCTTCTCAGGTAACTTATAGCTCCTAAAATACTTTTAATATTTTTTCCCCAAGTAATCTCCTGTTACTATGTACTATAGGTCTTTTCCCTATCACTATAAGTATCACGATATATATATATCTTGTATTTAAACTTTAAAACAATATAATATTGTTAGCTTGTTTAAATATTAATAATAAACTATTTTAGAATCTTTCCTAGTTTAACTTGACTCATTAAATCAAATTGTACTATAATAGCAGTATTCAGTCATAAGGATAAAAAATATGTCACTTGTCAGTGAAAATCTTAATTTGGTTAATAATAGTGTCTTTGTATCATGTTTTCTTTGTACTTTAGCGTATTGGAGTATTATCTATATGAAAGATACACAAATTTTGCGAACTATAGCAAAGCTTACCTCACGCTTCGCAACCGTAAGTATTTTTATACTATTAACAGATCGTTGGATTGAATTTGGTTACTTCCCTTTGAGTAATTTATATGAATCGCTACTATTTTTAGCATGTCTACTTTTGTTTGTTTACCAAGTTTTAGAGTATAAAATTCAAAGCCCAATTTTCGGTGGAATTATTTTGCCAATTGTTTTATTTATTACAGCTTTTACTATATTTAACTTACCTCTTGCAATGCAAAAAGCTAGTGCTCTCGTACCTGCTTTACAATCGAATTGGCTCATGATGCATGTTAGCTTAATGATGTTAAGTTATTCTTTATTAATTATTGGTTCCTCACTAGCGATTCTTTATTTAGTTGGTTTTTTAGAGTTCGAAAATTATATAAGAACAATGCCCATACGAGAAGCTGAGTATGAAAAAGTGATGCAACGAATTCTAGGACTAAAAAATAGAAAAGAACATTTACGCTTAGGATTGCATTTAATTTATAAAGAAGAACAAGACATTGTTTTGAATATTCGAACAAATTTTTTATACAATATCGATAGTTGGAGTTTCCGTTCTATAAGTTTAGGTTTCCCCTTCTTAACGATTGGTATAATAGCAGGAGCTGTGTGGGCGAATGAAGCTTGGGGGAGTTATTGGAGTTGGGATCCTAAAGAAACCTGGGCGTTAATTACGTGGTTAAATTTTGCTGCTTATTTACATGTTAGATTAATCGTAGGCTTAAATGGTAAAATGCCAGCTATTATAGCTAGCCTTGGCTTCTTTGTTGTTTGGGTTTGCTATCTTGGGGTTAACTTTTTAGGACAAGGTTTACATAGTTATGGATGGTTTATATAGGAGAAGCTGACTAGCTTACTTAACTAAATTTTTTTTAACCATATTATCTTTATTATTAATTAAGCTTATCAGATTAGAAACAATAAGCAAAAAGTTTAGTTACTTTAGAATTAAAAAGAACAGAGAAAATTTCTATAAAATTATACCTTATGATATACGATATACTATAGTAATATCTAACTCTATTTTATTGAATATAATTGTTCGATATTATTTTTATAAACAGATTAATAAAGTATGGAAATCATATTACTAACTAAATTACCAGAGTTCTACTCAATGTATAGCCCAATTGTAGATATTTTACCAATTATACCAGTTCTTTTCTTATTGCTTGCATTTCTTTGGCAAGCTTCCGTTGGATTTAGATAAAATACTGAAATCAAGTTTATCATAATAATGACTTCACTACGTTAAAAAGAATGTAACTAAAGTAAAAGTTATTTTTATTTAAGGCTGATAATCTTCGTACCCTAATTATTTTAATAATAATTTCTCTTTAATATTATTATAGTATGATTGAACCTCTTCTTTTTGGTATGGTACTAGGACTTATTCCAGTAACTTTAATTGGTTTATTTGTAGCAGCTTTTTTACAATATCGACGTGGTAATCAGCTTGGTATTTAAAAAAAGATATGTATAATCTAAGGTTTCTTTTCTTTAGATTATATATATCTTTTTTTGTTCTTTAGGTATTTTTTATTAATAATAGAATAGAGATTATAAATATCTCATTAAATTTTAATATAACAAGTTGAAAAATAATTACTTCAAAAATACAAATAAAATATTTATTTATATATTTATATTAGGAAATAAAATCTTGACTTCAGTTGCTTAAGCCTTATAACAATAGCTATTGAAGTTGTAGCATTTACTAGTAATTTTTAATATTTTTATTCTGTTTACTAATAATTTGATAAGAATTCACTCAACACCTAATTCTAATCATAGACTGATTTTTATATCTATTCTCTATTAGCTTTGAAATAAGTTATTAGATATTACTTTATCATAATAAGAATATTATACTATTCGAAATTCTACTTGTAATATTTTATTATTTATTTTTATCTCCAATTAACCTGAAACCCAGATACTTTTGATCAATTATTACTCTAAACCCTTTTTTTCAATTACTTAACAGATATTTAATCATTTTTTTAACTAAATTTATATTCATTGTTATATCTTCAATAAAAAATATTTTATTTATCAAATAAAACAATACAATCTATCCTAAATTTTTTTTAGCTTAAAATGCGTGATAATGTAACTACTAAAAAACTTTTAATCAATAGACTAACATTTTTCTTATTGCTTTCGTATCTGATTTACTTACTATAATAACATTAGTTAAATTTTTTTTTTGTTTAGGGGATTTCTTTTCCAATAAATGACCTTTAAAGGCTTTACGTCGAATAAACCTTTTTCCTGCAATAAGTTTGTAACGTTTTTTTGCTGCTTTTCTAACTTTTAATTTTGGCATAACTTTTTTATAGTATATGTTATTTATATAATGTAAATATATTTTATAGTATTATTTTATATTAACAGAGATTGTCTCATCACCAGGTTGCCAATCACTCGGACAAACCTCATCTGGATTTTCTGTTATATATTGGATTGCTTGTAAAATTCTTAAAGTTTCATCTACACTACGGCCAAAAGATAAATTATTGGTTGTTGAATACTGAATAATACCTTTTTTATCAATAATAAATAACCCTCTCAAAGGAACTCCTGAATCATGTAAAATATTATAAGAATTACTAATTTCTTTTTTTATATCCGAAAGTAAAGGATAATGTAATATGCCAACTCCCCCTTCTTCTCGTGTAGTTTGGGTCCATGATAAATGGGAGTATTCGCTATCAACAGAAACCCCTAAAACTTCAGTGTCTCGAGAACTAAATTCTTTAAAACGATCACTAAATGCTGTTATTTCTGTAGGACATACAAAAGTAAAATTTAATGGGTAAAAAAATAGAACAACATACTTTTTTTTACGATAATCTGATAATCGGATATTATATCTATCTTCATCATAAACTGCTACTGTTTCAAAATCTGGAGCTAATTTTCCAACTTGTACATTATTATTATTATTATTATTCATAATAATATTTTCCTCATTAATTATACTGACTTAAAGTTAGTTCGTTCTTTTTACTCTAAAAGTATTTATTATTTAAAATAAATTATTAATATTCTTTACTTAAGCTTGAAACGAAAAAAAAGAAAATCTTTAATATATAGTCTCCCAATATTGTTTAGAATTTAAAGGTTTTATAAGCATAATTTGTAACAAATTAATTATGATAATGTAGTAATTATAGATACGCTGGAAAAAGGATATAATGTTAATATTAATATGACCATAATGGTTTTTTTCTTTTCTATCAATTTCAATTAGTTTTAAATTTGCTTCTGCACACTGGTCTAAAAGTTTATAAAATTCTGGGTGCTCTAAATTTAAAATAATAGGAAATAGTCGAGCAGAGGTATAATTTGTCTTGTAAATAACATGAATATCAAATGTTTTAGCATTTAAACCAATTGATGCATAAAACTTATTTCGTTGTAGATCATTTAGATACATTGTTGCAAAGACAGATACTAAAAAAAATTGACACCAAAATTCAGCTATAGGAGTAGTTAATAAAATTGGTTGCGATTTTAAAATAGCAGCAAAAAAATCTGCATGCCTATTTTCATCTTGGCACCAACTCTCAAAAAATTTAAAGATCGGATATATACGATACTCAGGATGGTGTTCTAAATGACGGTAAATTGTTATATAACGCCAATAACCAATTTTTTCAGACAAGTATGTGGCATAAAAAATAAATTTGGGTGAAAAAAATGTATATTTACGATTTTTTGTTAAAAACCCTAAATCTAAAGTTACATTAAAATCACTCAGCGATTTATTTAAAAACCCTGCGTGTCTTGCTTCATCCCTAGACATAAAAGCAAATCCTTCAGATAATATAGGGTTTGTATTTTTTAACTTTCTTGATAACTCTTTATACAATAAAAATCCTGAAAATTCGGCTGTACATGATCGCTCTAAGAATTCTATCATAAGAGATGTTGTAAGCTTATCAAAATGTGACCAAGATTGATTAAATTCCTGATCACGGATAAAATGGTGTTGGTTATAATCCCTGCGAAATTCTTCTATAATTGCTTCAAGTTCTTCTTTATTAGATTCAACATTTAATTTAGCCATGGCTTCAAAATCTGTCGTATAAAATCTTGGTGTAAGTAAAGATTCACTATTTTGTGTCTTTGTTTTTACTACACTCTCTTCATTATTAACATCCATTAATTTAGTCATACCTATTCTCCTTAGTTTTAAAGTATATAAAAGTATATATTTGATGGCTTTTTTACTATTAAATTTATGATTGAAATACTTTAGTAGCTTCGAAATAATTGAACTTCAATGATTATTACCTTCTAAACTAAAGCATTTACCATTGATCTTACTCTATTTTTTAGAAAATTTATAGTCACCTTCTAAAATTAGCTACTTTATCATTGATCTTACTCATATTTTATTAAAAATTCATAGTCACCTCCTAACTTAATCTTAATATTGTAACTGAATATTATACAACATTAATTATATAACAGTTTACAAAGAAATAAACATTTCACAAAATTGTATTTTAACTTTAAGCTCTATATATTAGTATAGTCTATTATATTGAGTTTGACTTAGAAATAATTTCAAGTATAATATAAGAGTTATATTGATTATTTATTTTCAAAAATTAAGGATTAAAAATGGACATAATTAGCTTAGGTTGGGCGACCATAATGATGATATTTACGTTTTCTCTATCTCTAGTTGTATGGGGACGCAATGGATTTTAAGATGATATAATATAATTTATAATTTGTATATAAGGAGATAATGATTTATGAACGAAGAAATTTTATCAATTAGTATTTTATGTTTCAGTATGGTAATCATTGGGTTATATCTTGGATTTTTATTATTAAAGTTACAACAATAATAATAGATTATTACCTTTATTAAATTATTTATTAAAGTGGAAATATATTACCATGAACGACATGATGATTTTTATTATAATCTCAATAGTACTTAATATATTATTAATATCAATTATACTTATTAGAAGCCCCAATGAAATAAGTTTGAAAGAAAATTTGACTCCTTTTAATTTTTTTGCTAGTTCTAGTAGTGCGGAAAAATCAATCGATAATTTAATTATCGTATTAATTACTTTCTATTTTTTACTTGCTCTAATTCACATTATTCAAGGATTTTTTTAATTCTATAATAAAGCTTTATTATAGAATTAATAATCAACATAATAACAAATAACAATATATTTAGTATCATTAATTTATAAAGATTTATTATTAAATAGTTGTAAGTATTAATAGAAATACTACTATTATTTAATAGAAGTATTTAAATAGTTCAATTATGAAATTCGCTTTAAAACATATTGAAATACTTATGAATATCAGACTACCTTGTGCAAATAAATTATTTATTACTTAGTATTACTTAGAAAAAGTATTGAAACATTCGTTAGTTATAGTAATTCTAAAGATTTAAATTAAATAAATTCCTTAGCATTACTATAATAAATAATGTAGGGGTTGCATTGGTTTCGACATTTAAAATTAAACTAATTAATAAGCAGATTTAAACATTAAAATATAAATTAATTGCAAATAATATTATTAATTTCAATAAAAATCAAGTTTTTGCATAAAATTCTTGCGTTTTGAAATCAATCAATTAAAATTCGATAATCATTGATTGAACTCAGTAAAAGATTATTATTTCCCTCGTATTTGAAAAAATTTAGTTTTGGTCATGTATAATAAAATACAAAAAATATAATATGGTTTTCAATTGTCTTATTTTTTAAATAAAAAAATTGAGAACTAAATCTGTGAGTTTACCAATTAGTTTAATCTTTTTTAAATGGACGTGGGTTCAAATCCCACCAACTCCTTAATATTATGTTATATTTAAGGATCATTTTAAATTAAATTTATTAGTTAAAAATTAATTATAAGTTATAAACTTATTAGTGTTTTTTAACTATGTTTTACCAATACGAACTATCATTAATTCAACTGATTTTATTTTAGATATTACTAAAGATATTTATATACCTTAATAAAATAATTAGTTCAATAAGAAATATATTAATTCATTCAAGTCCAATTAATAAGAATACTAATGGTTAGAGTTAAACGTGGGAATGTTGCTAGAAAACGTAGAAATAAAATTTTAAAGCTCGCAAAAGGGTTTTTTGGAGCCCAATCAAGCTTATTTCGTATTGCAAACCAACAAGTAATAAAAAGTTTGTTATATGCTTACAATGGACGAAAGAAGAAAAAACGAGTGTTTCGTCAATTATGGATAACAAGAATTAACGCTGCATCTAAAAATTATAACTTAAAATACAATGAATTTATACATAACTTAAAAAAGTCTAAGATCATTTTAAATCGTAAAATGTTATCACAATTAGCTATTTTAGATCCCCAAGCTTTTTCAACTTTAGTTCTAGCAACTAAATAAAAATTCAGATTATTAAATAATCAAAATATATTTTAAAATACTTTTAATCCCCAATATATAGTATTTTCTTAATTTGACGAGTTTAGTAAGATTATTATATATATATATATATATAATAATCTTACTAATATGCCAATTAAAGTTATTAAATGGAAATAAAAAATCAAAGTCATATACTAGACAATTTATTAGTTAATTCTCAGCTTGATAATTCAGATTAAAAAAATAAAAGATAATTTTTTTTTTGAGGATTTAATTTATAAAAGATATTTTTATTACCTTTTTAAACTAAAGCATTTATATTTATTGATAAATGATAAATGATAAATGATAAATATAAATATAAATAAACATTAACGTCCCTAAATTCTAAAATTCCTGCATCTGTGGCCGAGTGGTTGAAGGCAGCGGACTCATAATCCGTCTTCTTATTAGAACATCGCTGGTTCGAAGCCAGCCAGATGCAATTTATTTTTTTTTGAATCTTTCTTTTAAACGACCTGCTTTACCTATGATATTACGTAAATAATATAATTTCGATCTTCTTATACGTGAGGATTTAATGACTTCAATAGATGCAAATTTAGGAGAATTGACTAAGAATGCTCTTTCAACCCCGATACCTTGGAATACTTTTCTCACAGATATCGTAAAATTAATACAACTCTTACTTTTTGCAAGAATAATCCCTTCATAAAATTGAACTCTTTCTTTATTACCTTCTTCCACAAAAACTCCTACTTTTACTGTGTCTCCTACAAATAATTTTTTTAGATTTTTTTTAATATGAACCTTTTCAACAGATTCAATAAATCTATTATTTATAAATATTTTAATAGCCATTAAATTTTGAAAATTCATAAGTTTTTTATTCCTTAATATCATGTATATATTATATATAAAGACTTTTGATTTTTTTCTTGCAATGTATTAGTTTATAGATATCTATGAGAAAATAATATTTTTTTATCTATATATTTATATATCTACATAGAGAGAGAGAATTTAAAAATTTTCTCTATACTCATACAGGTACTTTTAAAGGTATATAGTGCTAATTTTCCATCTTTGTTTTTATATTTAGTTAATTAACTATTTTTTATTTTACGACATTAAAGTACCTACTAATAAGGAAGCCTTGTTAAACTAATTTCATAGTAAGAAATTTCAGTAATAAATGGATTCAATGAATACATAATACTATACTCTCGTTTTATTACTCTATATATATTTTTCTATCTGTTTATCTTTCTTCATAATATCGACCTATTATGTATTGTATATATAATACCCTATCTTTGTCAAAGACAAAGATATGATACCATAATATATAAAAAATACTTATAAACTTTAGACTAATAAGATTTACAAACTCTTAAAATCAATTATATATTGATAGATAGAAAAATTAGTTATTTTCTGTTATACTAATAACATTATTTAAATTGTTCGTAATTTATAAAATATATTTTATATTTAATGATAAAAACTAATTAATAATAAGAATCAAATATGGGTAAAGAAATAGATTATTTTTCATAACTGAGTAAAAAAATAAAAATGGCTCATAAAAAAGGTGCAGGTAGTACAAAAAATGGCCGGGATTCTAGATCGAAACGTCTTGGTGTTAAATGTTTTCATGGTCATAAAGTACAGGCAGGAAATATTTTAATAAGGCAAAGAGGAGTAAGTTTTGAACCTGGTAAAAATGTTGGGATGGGACGAGATTATACTTTGTATGCATCTATAGAAGGTATAGTGAGTTTTAAAAAGACTAAAAAAAAAACTTATATTTCAATTATCGAGCTTGATGAAGCAACTAAGACGATTTATGATTACTTTGGTGAATTTGAATTTAATTACAAAAAAATGTTTCCAAATCTAATATAATTAAACTCACTTAATAAGAGAAAGATTTCAATTATTCTAAATAACTTATAAATAATCGTTAATAGAATTTGAAAAAATTTTTCCTAGCTAAATTAGGATTCTAGATTAAATGATATAAAGAATAATCTCAATTTTTCTAGAATTAGACACCCTTTGTCTATTTCAAGAAAATAGATTCTATTAGAGAAAACAAATAAAAACCAAAATTATGACACCATCGTTAACAAATTTTTTATCCAGTTTAATTGCTGGTGGTCTTATTGTAGTTTTACCTATTACCTTAGCATTATTTTTTGTTAGTCAAAAAGACGCTATAACTCGTGTACCCTCAAAAAAATAGTAATTAAAAATAAATTTTTTTATTTTTATTCGTAATAAAATAAAATAAACAAAAAATTTTATAAATTCAAAAAATTTGCTAATAATAACTTTTTTAAAGATTTACTAATTTATGATAAATATAGTTTTTGGAGCAAATTTCCTTCTAGGACTGTTAATAATTTTGGGTGTATTAATTTTATATTTTTTAAGAGGTATAAGACCTGAACTTTCACGTGATGAGGATATTTTTTTTACAACATTAGGTTTAATTTATGGTGCTATTTTAATTATTCATGGGTGGCGACTTGATCCAATTTTATTATTTAGTCAAGTTCTTTTGGTTAGTATTGTTCTCGCTGCCGGTTGGGAAAATATTCGACTTAGAGGACTAATTGCTGCAAAATTAAAGATTACTAAAAATTTATTATAATAATATGAAGTAAAATTTGTAGTTTAGGATTATTTTTTTGTTTCATTAATTAAGATATTTTATATATTTCATTTATTATGTTGAAAAAAGTTTTTACAAGTTTAATTATTGCTTCTTTACTAAATTTAATTTCTTGCTCAGCTTTTGCTATAGAACTAGATGAAGCAACAAGAACAATACCTGTAACTAGTGACGGTAAAACAATAGTATTAACTCCAGAGCAAGTTAAACGTGGTAAAAGATTATTTAATTCAAGTTGTGGTCAATGTCATGTAGGTGGAATAACAAAGACAAATCCAAACGTAGGATTAGATACAGAAGCTTTAAGTCTAGCAACACCATCACGTAATAATATTACTGGTTTAGTTGATTATATGAAAAACCCAACAACTTATGATGGTTTAGAGTCTATTGCTGAAATTCACCCAAGTATTAAGAGTGCTAATATTTTTACAAGAATGAGATCATTAGATGAGAATGATTTAGTAGATATTGCAGGTCATATATTATTGCAACCTAAAATTGTTTCTGAAAAATGGGGTGGCGGAAAAATTTATTATTAATTAAAAAAGTCAAAAGAATAAAGATTTTTAATCTCACTTTCTATATTAAAAATAATAATAGATTTTTATTTTATTAAATTTAAAAAAAGACTTTATAGGAGAATTACTAATGAAAAATTTTTTTTTGAGTTTATTTATCTCATGCTTAACTCTAATTAGTTTTTATAATCCAGCAGAAGCTGTAGATATTAATAATGGAGAAAGTGTTTTCACAGCAAACTGTTCTGCATGCCATGCTGGTGGAAATAATGTTATTATGCCTGAAAAAACTTTAAAAAAAGATGCATTAGGAACAAACCAAATGAATAGTGTCAGTGCTATTACTTATCAAGTAACAAATGGGAAAAATGCTATGCCAGCTTTTGGTGGTCGCTTATCTGAGCCAGATATTGAAGATGTGGCTAATTTTGTGTTATCTAGATCTGAAAAAGGTTGGGATTAGTAATTTAGTAAAAACTGATAAATTGAGCATAATCTATTGATTATAAATCCGTCAAAAATTCTATATTCCTTCCAGAATTTAATTTTTGAAGGAATATAGAATTTTCAATTATAATTTTTGCCTTAAAACTTCAATTATACTATTACTTAATTAAGATAATGTTAACATTATCTTAATTAATATTAAAATATTGACTAAATTTATAATTGTTAAATAAGAATCTTTTTATTTTCAAAATCTTTTTTTAATAATAACATTATGAGCAAAAAAATATTATATCAAGAGCAGGCAAGGCAAGCTTTAGAAAACGGAATGAAAATTTTAGTGGAAGCGGTTTCTGTTACTTTAGGTCCTAAAGGTAGAAATGTTGTTTTAGACAAAAAATATGGTTCCCCACAAATAATTAATGATGGTGTAAGTATTGCTAAAGAAATTGAATTAGAAGATAGTATTTTTAATACTGGCGTTTCTTTAATAAGACAAGCAGCTTCAAAAACAAATGATGTAGCTGGTGATGGAACAACAACTGCAACCGTTTTGGCGTATGCAATCGTAAAAAAAGGAATGAAAAATGTTGCAGCGGGTTCAAATCCAATTTCTATAAAATTTGGACTTGAAAAAGCTGCCAAATACTTAACTAGTCAAATTTTGGATTATGCTCGTCCTATTGAAGATAATAAAGCGATAAGACAAGTTGCAACAATTTCTTCGGGGAACGATCAAGAACTAGGTTTTATGATTGCACACGCTCTTAAATGTGTAGGGCGAGATGGAATTATTTCTCTAGAAGAAAGTAATACTACATTTATTGACATAGCTATAAGTGATGGAATGAGATTAGATAAAGGTTTTATTTCACCTTATTTTATTACAAATGCTGAAAAAGGAGAAGTTGAATATGAAAATCCTTTTATTTTAATTACAAATAAAAAACTAACTTTAGTTCAACAAGATTTAATTCCAGTTTTAGAAAAAGTCGCACCTACTCATCGCCCACTATTAATAATTGCTGAGGATATTGAGAAAGAAGCATTATCTACTTTAGTCTTAAATAAATTAAGAGGTATAGTTAATGTTGTAGCTATTCGAGCTCCTGGGTTCGGGGATTTACGTAAAGCTTTATTAGAAGATATTGCAATTTTAACAGGAGGGACTTTGATTACAGAAGATCTAGGATTAAGTTTGGAAAAAATTGAATTAGATTTATTAGGACAAGCTTCAAGAATAATTGTCACAAAAGATGAAACTACTATTATTACTAAAAGTAATGTTAATGATATTAGAAATCGTTGTGAACAATTGAAAAAACAAATCGCAACGAATTATATAATATATGAAGTTGAACAATTAAAAGACCGAATTGCTAAGCTTTCTGGGGGTATTGCAATTATAAAAGTTGGTGCCGTGACCGAAACAGAAATAAAAGAAAAAAAATTAAGACTTGAAGATGCTATCAATGCTACTCGTGCAGCCGTTGAAGAAGGGATTATTCCTGGAGGTGGAGCTACTTTAACACATTTATCAACTCCATTAAAATTATGGGCAAAACAAAATCTAAAAGATGATCAACTTATTGGAGCATATATTTTAGCAGATTCAATTAAAGAACCCTTAAAAAGAATTGCTGAAAATGCAGGAAAAAATGGTAGTGTTATTATAGATTTGGTTGAAGAAAAGTCATTTGAGTTTGGGTATAATGCTGAAACAAATGAGTTTGTGAATATGTTTGAATCTGGTATAGTTGATCCAGCAAAAGTAACCCGTTCAGCTTTACAAAATGCTATTTCAATAGCTGGCATGATTTTAACGACTGAATGTATCGTAGTAACAAATAAAATTAGTTAAACTATAAGTTTAAAACATTGAATTAAAACTTCGGGATTGACGGGACTCGAACCCGCAACTTTCACCGTGACAGGGTGATACTCTAACCAAATTGAGATACAACCCCTTTAAATTATACCAGTGTTAAATTCTTAGCAGATATAATATGCCATACTACTTATCTTTTTGTCAATAAAGATAAGTAGTATAAATTTTTGTTGAAATTTATGGAGTTAATAATATTATATTGGTATAATAGTGTTGTTCATATATTATATGAAGTATAAAGACTCTGTAGCTCAGTGGTTAGAGTAGGGGACTCATAAGCCCTTGGTCGCAGGTTCAAATCCAGCCAGAGTTATTCTTATGGTGAGATGGCTGAGTGGCTTAAAGCGTTAGATTGCTAATCTATTGTACAAATAATCTTTGTACCGAGGGTTCGAATCCCTCTCTTTCCTCTCAAGTGCTTTAGTAAAAGTTATTTCCCTATCACTATAGGGTAAGGTAAGTAAACTTACTATCTTGAGATTCTCCATTCTAGTTTGTAATAATAATAAAACTATTTACATTAAAAAGGAAATAAAATATATGGTTAACAATTCAGGGAAAATATTTGGTGTTGATCTTGGAACGACTAACTCTGTTGTAGCAGTAATGGAAGGTGGACAACCAACAGTAGTCAATAATGCAGAAGGATTTAGAACAACTCCATCAATTGTTGCTTATACTAAAAATAAAGATCTATTAGTAGGGCAAATTGCTAAACGACAAGCAGTTATTAATCCTAAAAATACTTTTTCATCAGTAAAACGTTTTATGGGATCCAAATTTAGTGAATTAACACCAGAGTCAAAAGAAGTCTCGTACGAACTTATTAGTGATAACAAAGATAATATAAAAATTGTTTGTTCTAATATGGATAAACAATTTAGTCCTGAAGAAATTTCTTCACAAGTATTAAGAAAACTCTCAAATGATGTTAGCCTATATATGGGGCAAACAATTAATGAAGCTGTAATTACGGTTCCAGCCTACTTTAATGATGGTCAGCGTCAAGCAACAAGAGATGCTGGACGGATTGCAGGGTTAGAAGTAAAGAGAATAATTAACGAACCAACAGCAGCTTCATTAGCCTATGGTCTTGAAAAAAATAATAATGAATTAGTGATTATTTTTGATTTAGGTGGCGGGACATTTGATGTTTCGCTATTAGAAGTTGGGGATGGTGTGTTTGAGGTTTTATCTACATCAGGTGATACTAAGCTTGGTGGAGATGATTTTGACAAAAAAATTGTTAATTTTATACTGAAAAATTTTAAAGATAAAGAAAATATTGATTTAAAATCTGATCCTCAAGCATTACAACGATTAACTGAAGCTGCTGAAAAAGCGAAAATTGAATTATCAAATCTATCTGAAACAACTATAAATTTACCATTTATTACAGCGAATCAAGATGGACCTAAACATATAGAAGAAACATTAACAAGAGGAAAATTTGAAGAACTTTGTGAAGATCTAATAGACCGTTGTCGTTTTCCTGTAGAAGCTGCAATAAAAGATGCTCGTGTCGAACGCGATGCAATTAATGAGCTAGTATTGGTTGGTGGTTCTACGCGTATACCAGCTATTCAAAACTTAGTATCCAAACTTGTAGAAAAAGAGCCAAATCAAACAGTAAATCCAGATGAAGTGGTAGCAATTGGAGCAGCCGTACAAGGTGGTGTACTAGCTGGAGAAGTGAAAAATGTTATTTTATTAGATGTTACACCCTTATCATTAGGCGTGGAGACACTAGGTTCTGTAATGACTGTTATGATTCCACGCAATACCACAATCCCAGTAAAAAAATCAGAAATTTTTTCAACAGCAGAAGATAATCAACCAAGCGTTGATATTGGAGTTTTACAGGGAGAGCGTAAATTAGCAACAGACAATAAAAGCTTAGGGAATTTTAAACTTGAAGGAATACCATCTGCTCCACGAGGAGTTCCGAAAATTGAAGTTACCTTTGAGATTAATGCTAGTGGAATTTTATCTGTCACTGCAAAAGATAAAGGTACTGGAAAAACACAACGTATTAGTATAAAAAATGCTTCAAATCTAGATACAAATGAAGTAGAGAGAATGATAAAAGAAGCAGAGGAATCTTCTAAATTGGATAAAGAGAAAAAAGAAAAAATTGACTTAAGAAACGAAGCTGATTTAATTTGTTACCAAAATGAAAAAAAAATAAAAGAATACGATAATAAATTATCGCAAGAAACAAAAGAAATTTTCCTAGATGGAATTAAATCTGTTCGTAGTATTTTACAAAAAGAGGATTTTGATAATCAAGATCTTAATTCTAAAATTAAGGAGCTAAAAGCAATTTCTAAAAGGGTTGAAAAAGAAATAGCAAATCCAGTCACTTCAGACTTCACAAATCAACAACAAACAAATGCAGATGATACGATCATTGATACAGATTTTGTTGAAGATTAATCTTGATATATATATTTAAGTATATATTTTATATACTTAAATTTAATTGCATAATATTTAGTTTTTGATATATAATTACTTTAAATAAATTTTATTGGAGAGTCCTTATGATCAGTTTATATTTCTTAAAATTATTTGTTTACGCTGTTGTTACAGGATTTAGCTCACTCTTTATATTTGGTTTTTTATCTAATGACCCTTCAAGAAACCCAAACCGAAAAGATTTTGAATAAGGATAGAATAAAAATATAAGTTATGAGCCTTTTTATTTCAATAAAGAAATAAAATAAAGCTCATAATTTATATATATGATATAATAGGTTTTACTTTTTTGCGAGTGTAGCTCAGTGGTAGAGCGCAACCTTGCCAAGGTTGACGTCGCGCGTTCGAATCGCGTCACTTGCTTTTAAATTTAAAATTTAGATCGAAATTTAATATTTTAAAAATTTCCACACTATTAACTAAAAATTGATTATACTCTCATATTATATTATTATTATAATTTAATAATTAAATACGATAAAATTATGATTATGTTAAACCAAGATAAACTAATTATTGGAGGAAAAACTTTTAACTCCCGTCTTATTATTGGTACTGGGAAATATAAAAATCTAAAAGAGATGGTTCAATGTTTAGCAAAAAGTGAAAGTGAAATAGTGACTGTTGCTATAAGAAGACTGAATATTTTAGATATCTCGAAAAACGATAATTTAATAACGGCAATTGATTGGAAGAAATTTTGGCTTTTACCTAATACAGCAGGTGCAAAAACAACAGATGAAGCTATTAGATTAGCTTTCTTAGGTAGAGAATTATCTAAGAGGATTGGCCAGAAAGAAAATAATTTTATTAAGTTAGAAGTTATTTCTGACTCTAAATATCTTTTCCCTGATCCAATAGGAACATTAAAAGCGGCAGAATTTTTAGTAAAAAAAGGTTTTATCGTACTACCTTACATAAATAGTGATCCAATGCTAGCAAAGCATCTGGAAGACATTGGTTGTGCAACAGTTATGCCATTAGGTTCCCCAATTGGTTCTGGACAAGGAATTCAAAATTTAAATAATATTCAAATTATTATTGAAAATTCTACTGTACCAGTTATAATAGATGCAGGAATACGTTCCCCCAGTGATGCTGCATTTGCTCTGGAAATTGGAGCTGAAGCTGTTTTAATAAATACGGCAATCGCAAAAGCGAAAAACTCTATAGCTATGGCAAACGCAATGAATCTTGCAGTTCAAGCGGGAAGACAATCTTATTTAGCAGGACAAATAATTCCACATAAATTTGCGCAGTCAAGTTCTCCAATAGAAGGATCAGAGTTTTTAACTTTATAGAACTAGTTAATCTAATTAAAATATTTTATATGATGTATACTATATTTAAACAAAACCCTAATTTTAATCTACTTTATAACTATGAAACTATCTAATATATTTAATTCTCTCAGAATGATTAAAAAGTTCGGAAAATTTGTGCGTAATTTTCATCCTAAACAGAAAGAAACTAAAAAAATATTACCAGTAAAACTAAAACCAGTAACTTATTATTACATTATTGCTAGTAGTAACTTTTTATTAAAGATTGAACCATTAGAGGAAGTATTACGCGAGCGATCACAGTATTATACCAGGGAAGAAAATCCAATTAATTATTGGCTAGTCAAATGTCCTAAATTCTTGGATTCTAGTCAATTAAGTGAGACAAATGTTAAATTAGACAAATCTGGATTATCAAATGTTGAATTAACATCTGTTATTTCACTAAATAAAAGTTTTACTATATGGTTAAAATTAAGGTTTCACCATGTAGTTCAAGGTAGCTTTGTTGCATTCTTAGAAGGTGGTGATATCCCAGATCCATTAGCTTCTAATTGTCCATACAAGTAGTGTTACATAAAATGAGATTTAGTTAAAATTAGTAATTTCTCTAAATTCTTAAATAAATTCTTAAATTAAACGACATTTCATTTTATCTTTTAAATAAAGTAATTATTTTAATAAAATAAGCAGTAAAAATATTTAATAACAAATGATAAAATTATTCCCACAAATAAAAACTGTTTGGGACGAGTATAGGTTACTTTTAAGTGCTATTAATGATATTGAAAGTGAATTAATAACATTAAGTGACCAGGAACTAAAAAGTAGAACCTCTAAATTAAAATATTTTACTTCTAAATTAGGATTTTTAGATCAAAATACTTTAATTGAGGGATTTGCCTTAACTAGAGAAGCTTCTAAAAGAACAATTAATTTAAGACATTATGATATACAGCTAATTGGAGGATTAGTTTTAAACGATGGTAAAATTGCAGAAATGAAAACAGGTGAGGGGAAAACTTTGGTGTCAACATCACCTGCTTTCGTAAATGCTTTATCTGGTAATGGTGTACATATAGTAACCATAAATGATTATTTAGCAAAACGCGATGCAGAATGGGTGGGTCAAATACACAGGCTATTAGGTCTAAAAGTTGGTCTTATCCAGGATGGTATGCACAATCAAAGTCGTAAAAAAAATTATTCACGTGATTTAACATATGTTACCAATGTAGACTTGGTTTTTGATTTCCTAAGAGATAATATGGTAACTGATAAAAAAGAATTAGTTCAAAAACCTTTTAATTTTTGTATTATTGATGAAGTTGATTCTATTTTAATTGATGAAGCAAGAACACCATTAATAATATCTCGTGAGTCTAATTTATTGATAGAAAAATTTTTTAAAGCAAATGAAGCTTCTAAATATTTGAAAAATAAAAAACATTTTGAAATTGATGAAAAAGCAAAAAAAATAAGTTTAACAGAAAAAGGTTTAGAGCATACAAAATTTTTATTAAATGTTGACGATCTCTATAGTATTCAAGATCCATGGATCCCATATATTTTAAATTCTTTAAAAGCTCGACATCTTTTTTTTCGTGATATTCATTATATATTTAAAAATAATGAAGTTGTTATTATTGATGAATTTACAGGTCGGATTATGGAAGGTAGGAAATGGAGTGATGGTTTACATCAGGCTATTGAAGCAAAAGAAAATATCCAAATGTTAAAAGGAAGTGAAACATTAGCTTCTATAACTTATCAAAATTTTTTTCGACTTTATCCAAAAGTATCAGGTATGACTGGTACGGCTAAAACTGAGGAATTAGAATTTGAAAATATTTACAATTTATCGGTTACTGTACTACCGACTTATGAAAAAATGAATAGGAAAGATGATTCTGATTTTATTTTTATTGACGAAATAAGTAAATGGAGAGCTATTGCGCAAGAATGTCTGAAAATATATTCTATGGGTCGACCTATTCTAGTAGGAACAACAACAATCCAAAATTCTGAAGTAATTTCTCAATTATTAAAAACTTATAGTGTACCTCATCAATTATTAAATGCGAAGCCAGAAAATATAAGAAGAGAGTCACAAATTGTAGCACAAGCAGGTTGTTTAAATTCAATTACTATTGCCACAAATATGGCGGGAAGAGGAACAGATATTTTATTAGGTGGGAATCCGGAATTTAAAGCCTTATCCTCTACCCGTTTTATATTAAAAAAATTAATCCAAAAAGAAGACTTTTTTGTTCCTGGAATTAATTTGATCCGTTTAAAAAAAGCTTTAAAAAAAAACCCAAATTTGATTCCATATTTACAAAAAAATTTAGATATACTTTTAACAGTGTTTGATATTTCTAATAAAAAATTAAATCTATTAGAAAATTTTATTAATAATTTATATAGTCAATTATTAACAAAGTATAAAGAAAGACAAAAAAAAGAATCTAAAATAGTTAAATCATTAGGGGGGCTTTATGTTATAGGTACTGAACGACATGAGTCTAGAAGAATCGATAACCAATTGCGAGGCCGTGCCGGTAGACAAGGTAATCCTGGAAGCTCGAGATTTTTTTTAAGTTTAAATGACCCACTAATTCGTGTTTTCGGAGGAGATAAGATTCAGCAAACGATGCAAAAATTAAAAATAGAGAGTGAAATTTTAGATTCTAAATTTCTATCTGATTCTCTGAATTCTGCTCAACAGAAAGTTGAAGGTTTTTATTATGATCAAAGGAAAACACTAAACAAATATGACCAAGTTTTAGATAAGCAAAGAAAAGTTATCTATTATTTAAGGGAAAAAGTACTTTCAACTAAAGTTATGCGTGACCTAGTTATGGAATTTAGTGAAGGATTACTTGATGATTTTATTGATTATTTAGAGTCACAGAATCAAGAAAGAAAAGAGATTATTTTACCAAAAAAAATTTTTAGGTTATTAAATAGGTTATCTATTTCAAATGGTATAATTTATAATAATTTAGATAAACTTCCAGCTTTAAAAAAATTTCTTTATCAACAATTATGGGCAAGTTATGCTTGTAAAGAATTTCGTTATTCTTGCTCCACAGATTCAAGGGTGCTAGACAGATATAACCAACTTATATTTTTTAAATATATTGATTTTTATTGGTATAAACATTTAGAAAATATGAATTTTTTACTGGATGCTACTAGTTGGGAAGCTTATGCGCAAAAAGATCCTTTTCTTCAGTATGATGAACGAGCAATTAGTCTTTTGAATCTTACACTTAAAGATTGTAGAGATTCAATAATATTTGAAATATTTCTATCTAATATTATTCTAACCGAGACTTAATATTAATTAAAGTAAACTAGACAAATAGTTTCTATTCATATTATTATAATTTTACAATTTAGTACTTGTAGTTTTAGTAAAAAAGAAAATATTATACAATAGAATTATATGACAAAAAGACCCTTAGGTGGAACAAATAAAAAGGCGATTCGAGTTTCTGGTTTCCGTTCACGAATGAAAAGTAAACAAGGCTGTAAAGTTATAAATAATCGTCGAAGAAAAAAAAGAAAAAATTTAAGTATTTAAATAATATATTTATAATATATTAGAGTTAAAACTAGATTTTTAATTATATAGAGTTATATTAAAAATATTTTTTATGATTTTTGAAGAAGAACTTATAATTTTATTAAATGCCCGTTATCCTATTATTTATATTCTAACTATCGAAGAAGATCGTTTAGAATATACTATACGGAATCGTATTGTGAATAAAAGTTATAGTAGTTTATACGTTTGGGATTTTATACAGGGCTATAAATTAAATCCTATAAAGCAAGAATTCGCTAAAAGAAATCCATTAGAAGCTCTCCAATTTATTGAGAAAATTAATTCACTAACTCCAAGTATTTTTATATTAAAAGATTTCAAACGTTTTTTAAAAGACTTAACAATTTCTAGAAAATTACGGAATATACTACTATTATTAAAAGTACAACCAAAAACAATAATTATTATTGATTCAGAGGTTCAAATCCCAAATGAGTTAAAAGATCATATAACTATTATAAAATTTAATCTTCCAAGCCCTTTAGAAATTCATCATGAATTATCCCGTCTAAGTAAAAATTTAGTTTTAAAGGGGCGATTTAGAAAAAGAATTCTAGAAAAAATTATTCAAGCTTGTCAAGGGCTTTCATTAGAAAAAATTAGAAGAATTTTTGGTAAAGCAATTGTAATTTATAATAAACTAGATCTTAATATTATACCACTAATTTTAAAAGAAAAACGTCAAGTAATCAGTGAAACTGAACTTTTAGAATTTTGGTCAGTTAAAATTAGATTAAAGGATGTTGGCGGGGCTAAAAACTTGAAATTCTGGTTAAAGCAAAGATCTGAAATATTTTCTGAAAAAGCCATAAATTATGGGTTAGTTGCACCACGAGGGTTATTATTGATTGGCTCTGAAGGGACTGGTAAAAGTTTATTAGCTAAAGCGATTGCCTATGAATGGAAATTACCACTCTTACGATTAGATATTGGGCGATTATTTGCTGGAGTTGTAGGAGAATCCGAATCTAGAACTCGTGAAATGATTCGTATAACTGAATCATTAGCACCATGTGTTTTATGGATTGATGAAATAGATAAAACCTTTGCGGATTCTGAAATGACTTTGGATGGGGGTACTACATTACGTGTTTTAGGAACTTTAGCGACTTGGTTAGCAGAAAAAAAGGTTCCTGTTTTTGTTATTGCTACAGCTAATGATTTACATTTATTACCACTTGAAATAGTAAGAAAAGGACGTTTTGATGAAATTTTTCATCTAAATATCCCAAGCCAGGAAGATAGAGTACGTATTTTTGAAATCCATTTAAGACGCTTTCGACCTCAAACATGGAGGAATTATGACACCAAAAAATTAAGTAAGGCAAGCAATAAATTCTCTGGAGCAGAAATTGAACAGACTATTATTGAGGCTATGTATGCAGCTTTTACCCAAAAACGCGAATTTAACACTAATGATATTTTACTAGCGGTTAAAAAAACTATTCCAATGACACGGATTGATCCTTTAAGAGCAGAAGTTGTAGAAGGTTGGTCTTCATCCGGACGACTTCGTATGGCTTAAAAGTTTTGCCTATATCTATCTTTAAAAAAATTCTATTGCGAATTATTTATATGATTAAACATTTTTTTAAATATTTAGCGAATTTAAAATTAGCTATCCTAATATTATTAGTTATTTCAGTAGTTATTGGTATTGGTACCATAATTGAACAGAATAAAGAACTTCTGTTTTACCAAAAAAATTATTCCATATTAATTTTTAGTATACCACTGTGGAAAATTATTCTTTTTTTAGGATTTGATAATATTTATAGTACATGGTGGTTTTTATTACTATTAAGTATTTTAGGCTTATCCTTAGCTTGTTGTACAATTATTCAACAGTTACCAACGCTTAAATTCTCTCGAAGATATTATTTTTATAAACAAATTAATCAATATAATAAATTACAGGTTAAAATAAATGCAATCAAAGTATTTCCTAGTCATTTGAGTCATACGTTATTAAACAAACAGTATTCGCTTTTTCAACAATTCAATAGTTTTTATGCTTATAAAGGATTAATTAGTCGGGTAGGTCCTATTGTTGTTCATATAAGTATTATTTGTGTTTTATTAGGCAGTACAGTAGGTGCTTTAACAGGATTTAATTCACAAGAATTAATACCTAAAACAGAAGTCTTTCATATTCAAAATGTTATAAAAAATGGATTTTTTTCTTCTATTCCTCAAAAGACATTCCGTATTAATGATTTTTGGTCAATATACACAACTAATGGTTTAATTAAACAGTTTTACAGTGACATTTCAATTTTAAATGGTGGTGGGAAAGAACTTCAAAGAAAAACAATCTCTGTAAATAATCCATTATTATTAAAAGAGTTAATAGTATATCAAACAGATTGGGGAATTTTAGGTTTAAGATTAAAATATATCAAAAAAGATACTTCCAAGATAAATCTTCAATTACCTATATCAAAAATAAATACTTCAAATCAAAAACTTTGGATAAGTTCAATACCGAGTGTTCAAAAAAATAATAAAAGTTTTATTGTCCTTATTAAAGACAACCGTGGACAAATTAATTTATATAATAATGAAGGAAAGTTTATTAAAAGTAGTAACATAGGAGATATTATATATAGTACAGATGTTATAGGATTAACTTTAATGGATATAATTTCTTCTACAGGTATACAGATAAAATCTGACCCAGGTATTCAATTAATTTATTTTGGTTTCTTTTTTTTAATGTTAAGTAGTCTAATTAGTTATATCTCATTTTCAGAATTTTGGCTATTATATTTTCCTTTAAAGGTAATTTCTGGCGGGAAAACTAACCGTGCAAAAGTTAAATATAATCTTGAATTTTTACAATTTAAGCAATCTTTCTTTAATTAATTTTGGTTATATATATATAAGATAAACCTGTACTAAACTATGAGTATATTGATGGTTTGTAGTAAAAAGATGACGCTAATTTTTATAAATTAAAATATAATATCTTATATTAACGACTCTATTACTATTTAATTCTTATTAATTCGAAGAGTTACATATATGCTATAATATNNNAGATTAATATATATATTATATTATGTATTGATTATATTCTGTTTTAATATTTAAAATAATCTATCAATATACTATAATATTAATTAAATAATTTAACTAGGTGATTTATGCAAGAAGCTATTAAAATAATGTTTAATTTGTATTGGTTAGAAATTGTTATTTTGATTTTATTTGTACTGCTTGCATTCGTATTAGAACAAAAATGGAATTTTAACAAACCAAGAAAATGGTTCTTGTCTTTTAACGCTTTACTTTTTCAACGAAGTTTTTCAGCGGCTGCGTATTTTATACCATATTTAGATATGATTAATCTACATATACCATTACTGAAAGATGATCATCCTCTTATTTTGAGGCTTTTTATGCCAAACTTTATAGCAGATTCAATTGATTTTATACAACAAATACCATTTTTAACTTTTATATATCTATTATTCGCATATGGTTTCTTTATACGTTCTAAAATACCAGGAGATCGACTTATAAGATATAATATCATGTATAGTATTATGTTAGTATCACTACAAGGTATTATTAATGAAATGTTTATTGCATTTACTGATAGTTTTATTTATGATGATTATCTTAGAGCACAAATAACCTTAATGGCTTTTTTTTGGTGGTTAAGTTTATACATACCTTGTTTCGTAAGAGCCTTGCTAGGTAAGTACGATAAAAATAAATTTATAAGAGAAGCGGTAGAAGTACATTTAGGGAGAGATGGTCCTGACTTTATTTGGTGGGATAGGACAAGAAAAGATAAAGCCCCAAAGAGACCACCTCTTAATTGATTAAATAGGCCGAGTTGGATTTGAACCAACGTAGGTAAACCAGCGGATTTACAATCCGCCCCCTTTAACCACTCGGGCATCGACCCCTGCGTCTAATGATATTATTAAAGTTCTTAATAGAGCAATTTTTGATTCAATTAAAAGATAAATACATTTTACTTTAGTTTTATGTTACTAATAATAATACAGATATTTAGGAAACTGTTCCCAAATTTTAAAATATGTACTATATTATGTACTATAGTACATAATAACAACACATACTTTAGGGAGTTATTCGATTAGAATACTCCAATTATTTTTTAACCTAATATAATATTCTATGAAATTAGCTTATTGGATGTACGCTGGTCCTGCTCATATTGGTACTCTTCGAATTGCAAGCTCTTTTAAAAATGTCCACGCTATTATGCATGCACCTTTAGGCGATGATTATTTTAATGTTATGCGATCAATGTTAGAAAGAAAACGTGATTTTACAGCGGTAACAGCAAGCGTAGTTGATAGACATGTTTTAGCACGAGGATCGCAAGAGAAAGTTGTTAATAATATCAGTCGAAAAGATAAGGAGGAAAGGCCAGATTTAGTTGTATTAACTCCTACTTGTACTTCAAGTATTTTACAAGAAGATTTACAAAATTTTGTTAACCGCGCGTCAATAGAAAGTCATGCAGATGTTTTACTTGCGGATGTCAACCATTATAGAGTTAATGAAATGCAAGCTGCTGATCGTACGTTAGAGCAAATTGTACAATTTTATATAAAAAAGGCTATTAAAACTAAACAGTTAGATACAGCAAAAACAATTGAGCCGTCAGTAAATATTATAGGATCTTTTAATTTAGCATTTCATAACCAACATGATATTGCAGAATTAAAACGCCTAATGGCAGATTTAAATATCAAAATAAATACCATTATACCTGAAAATGCATCTGTTCAAGAATTAAAAAATTTACCTAAAGCTTGGTTTAATATAGTTCCCTATAGAGAAATTGGTTTACTAACAGCAGAGTATCTAAAAGATGAGTTTCATATGCCTTTTATTGATACTACTCCTATGGGAGTAGTTGAAACTGCAAATTGCATAAGAAAAATTCAATATATTTTAAATAATAATGGAGCTGATGTTAATTTTGAAAAATATATTGATATACAGACCCGTTTCGTATCTCAATCAGCTTGGTTCTCAAGATCTATTGATTGTCAAAATTTAACAGGTAAAAAAGCAATAGTATTTGGGGATTCGACTCATGCTGCAGCTATGACAAAAATTCTAACGAGAGAAATGGGTATTAATGTTGTTTGGGCTGGGACATATTGTAAATACGATAAATCTTGGTTTGAAAGAGAAGTTGGTGATTTATGTGATGAAATCGTAATAACGGATGATCATAATTTAATTGGTGATCTAATAGCTAAAGTTGAGCCTGCTGTTATATTTGGTACTCAAATGGAACGACATGTTGCTAAACGTCTAAATATACCATGTGGTGTTATTTCTGCACCTGTTCATATTCAAAATTTCCCTTTAAGTTATCGTCCGTTTCTTGGTTACGAAGGAGCTAATCAAATTGCCGATTTAATATATAATTCTTTCACCTTAGGTATGGAAGATCATCTATTAGAAATTTTTGGGGGTCATGACACAAAAGAAATTTTAAGTGCTAGCTTATCTATAGATTCTCAAGAATCGAAAATAAAGTGGAATCTAGAGTCACAAACAGAACTAACAAAAATTCCAGGATTTGTTAGAGGCAAAATTAAACGAAACACAGAAAAATTTGCGCAGGAACAAAAAATAGACGTTATTACTTTAGAAATTATGTATGCGGCTAAAGAAGCAGCATCATAACATCCTATGTATGTTACTTACATAGGATTATTTTATTGACATAAATCTGTTATTGTTGATATACTATCGTTGTATATTAACAATTCACGGGACGTAGCGCAGTTTGGTAGCGTATCTGCTTTGGGAGCAGGGTGCCGCAGGTTCAAATCCTGCCGTCCCGAATGCTAATTCTAGCATTGATATATCTAAAATTTTTTGCGGAGTGGAGCAGTTTGGTAGCTCGTTGGGCTCATAACCCGAAAGTCGCAGGTTCAAATCCGGCCTCCGCTAAAATTAAAATTAAATTTATTAAATTTTCACATTAAATCTTAAATTCTTATATTTATGTCAATTTATTTTAGCCAATTTATACCAATTTTCGGTGGTAGTACTGGTGGTTGGCTACGCTCAGCCGAATTTGAAGAGAAATATGTTATTACTTGGAATTCTAATACAGAGCATCTATTTGAGATGCCAACTGCTGGAACTGCTTTAATGCTTTTAGGGCAAAATCTTTTGTATCTTGCTCGTAAAGAACAATGTCTGGCTTTAGGTGCACAGTTAAGAAAATTTAAAATTAAAGATTACAAAATTTATAGAATTTTTCCTGGTGGAGAAATACAATTTTTACATCCAAAAGATGGTGTGTTTCCTGAAACATCAAAAGAAGGTCGAGTACCTATAGGTAAAAGAGATTTTTCAATTGGGAAAAACCCTAATCCTGCTTCTATTAAATGGGAAGAGAGATAATAAAAGAGTACACAATAAATAAATTATTATTATTATTGTGTATTCTTTTATTATCTCTTAATTAAGATATTTTTATGGAGAGATGGCAGAGATGGTCGATTGCGTCTGATTTGAAATCAGATGAACGTTTACACGTTCCGTGGGTTCGAATCCGACTCTCTCCTAAAACAATTTTTTATACTTTTAAAAAAACTTGCTTATATATACTATCTTACTTTATAATACTTTTATATATTATTTTTATTGGAGTAAAAAAAAATGGCAAATAGTAGATCTGCGAAAAAACGAATTAAAATAAATAGAAGGAATAATATACAAAATAGCTCTTATATATCTTTAATAAAATATTATGAAAAAACACATTTAAATCTATTAAGAGAATATGAAATTAGTGGTGAGATTACTAAAGGTAAATCTACTTCTGAGATGGTGAAAAAAGTAATTCTATTATCATTTTCTCGGATTGTTAGTCGAATTGATAAAGCGGTTAAAAAAAAAATTCTTCATAAAAACACTGCAATTAGAAAAAAAAATAATTTATTTAATAAAACTTTTAAGATTGTATAATTTGTGAAAATAAATTACCAAATCTATTAAATAGATTAGATATTATTAATATAATATAATTTAATTTAAATTTACCTATAATTTATTTCCAATATCCCGTTTAGATAATATATATATATAATAAAGATTTAGATACTATTATGAAAAATATTATAGAAAATAGAAAAAAAAAATCCCCAATACTTCTTCCGGATTTATCAGAAGTTCAACGAATAAGTTTTTGTTGGTTTTTAACAGAAGGATTATCAGAAGAGTTAGCAAATTATTCTTCTATTTTAAATCAAAATAGTGGTATTGAATTAATAATTTATAGTCAAGAATATAAAATCTATTATCCGGGCTTTGCTATTTTAAATGCTTTAACGAAAAAAGGTAATTACAATTTGAGAATTTATGTATTAATGTCTCTTAAGAAAAATGAAATAATAAAAAATGATATAATACAACCAGAGGATTATTCACTTAAGGAGAGAGTGCTCTTTGGTGAAATTCCTTTATTAACTGAAAAAGGTACATTTATATTTAATGGGTGTGAAAGAGTTATTATTAGCCAAATAGTTCGAAGTCCTGGTGTTTACTATAAACAAATAATAAAAGAGAAAAAAATTTCCTATGAAGGAACCATTATTTCAAAATATGGTTCATGGTTAACTTTTGAATTAGAATATAATTTAATTTGGGTTAAATTCGATAAGCAATATAAAATTCCTATAAATTGGTTTTTGGTTGGATTTTCCTTAGAAGAATCTGAAGTTTATCAAACTGTCCAAAATTTTGAATTTCTAATAAAAAGTTTCGCAGCCATTCGTGTAGCAGTTTTTGACAAGATGATTTCTAAAGTGGATAAAAATAAAGTTCAAAATAATGAATATTATAATAGAAATATATTATTAACCGTTTTTAGAATACAAGAATTAATAAAAGAACGGCTTTTAGACAAAAGTATGTATGATCTTGGAGAAGTTGGTCGAATTAAACTTAATACAAAATTAGATATTGGTTTACCTCTCACTACAAGGACTTTAACTTCTTTAGATATCTTAAAAGTTATTGATAAATTGATTCATATTAGTTTTCATAATGAGAAACTTGATGATATAGATAATTTAGAAAATAGAAGAGTTCGTGCAGTAGGCGAGTTGCTACAGCTTCAGGTACGTATTGCTTTAGGACGAATTAAAAAAAAAATTAATACTGATGAAAAGTTAACTTCTGACATGTTTCGCTTAAAGAAAAATAAGAAAGGGGTTGAAAATAAAAAATCGAACCCTAAAAAAAATAAAAGTACTAAAAATAGTCTAATAAGTAGAATTAAAACAATTCCAAAAGATACATTAATGCCTAATGAATTACTAAACTCAAAAATTTTAACTTCGGTTATAAGAGAATTTTTTGGTTTAAGTCCTTTATCACAATATTTTGATGAAGTAAATGCTCTATCACAACTAACCCATAAACGAAGAATTAGCTCTTTAGGGCCAGGAGGACTGAATAGTGAACATGTTAGCTTTGCTGCTAGAGATATTCATCCAACACAATATGGGCGATTATGTCCAATTGAAACTCCAGAAGGGCAAAAAGCAGGTTTAATTTCATCTTTGGCAACTCATGCTAAAATTAATAATTATGGCTTTATTACAACTCCTCTTTTCCCAGTTTATAAAGGAAAAGTAATCTATGATATTGGACCTATTCATCTAACCGCAGAAGAAGAGGCTAAATATAATGTTGCTTCAAAAGATGTTTTAGTAACAAAAGACAATTATTTTAGAGACAAAATTGTTCCGGTACGTTCATTTAATGAGTTTATAACAGTGGAGGATATTAATGTTAATTTTTTAGCAGTTTCTCCTATACAAATACTTGCCGTCGGTGCATCTTTAATACCATTTTTAGAGCACGATGATGCTAATCGGGCACTAATGGGTTCAAATATGCAAAGACAAGCTGTTCCATTATTATATCCAAAAAAACCTATTATTGGTACAGGTATTGAACATCAAATTGCTGCAGATTCTCAAGTAGTCTTAATCAATTTATTAGATGGAATTATTGATTCAGTTTTTTCAAATCGGATTACAATTGTTGATAATCAAAATTTAGGAAGTTCTAAAATTTATTTCTTAGATAAATATCGTCGTTCAAATCAAGAAACTATAATTAATCAAAAGCCATTAATTTGGAATGGAGAAATTGTAGAACCTGGACAAATTATTGCTGATGGTCCTGGAACAGAAGGAGGTGAACTTGCTTTAGGACAAAATTTAACAGTTGCGTATATGCCCTGGGATGGTTATAATTTTGAAGATGCTATTTTAGTAAGTGATAGATTAGTTCAGGATGATCTTTTTACATCAATTCATATAGAAAAATATGATCTTCAGGTTCTGGACGACAGTGATACTATAGACGAAATAACAAAAGCCATCCCAAATATTGAAGAAGAAGAAATTCGTAATTTAGATATTAACGGTATAATAAAAAAAGGAACATTTGTTAATGGTGGTGATATTTTAGTTGGGAAGATTACACCTGTTTTAGAAGAGGATGAATTACCTGAAAGTAGATTATTAAGAGCAATATTTAATATTGAATCACCGGAACCAGAAGACTCTTCTTTAAGAGTACCAAATGGGATTTCTGGTAGAGTTATCGAGATACAAACAGCTTCACGTGAAAAAGGTGATAATTTAGGTTCAGGTGTATATGAATGGGTTTGTATTTCAATAGCTCAAATAAAAAAAATTCGAATTGGTGATAAACTTTCTGGACGACATGGGAATAAAGGAGTTATTTCAAAAATAATCCCAACCTATGATATGCCATTTTTACCTGATGGAACAATAATAGATGTTATATTAAATCCTTTGGGAGTGCCTTCGAGAATGAATGTAGGTCAAATTTTTGAATGTTTGCTAGGGTTTGCTGGAGACTACTTAAATCGTAGATTTAGAGTCTTACCTTTTGATGAAATGTATACACCAAATGCTTCACGTATCCTGATTAACAAGGCTTTGAAAAAAGCGGCCCAACAAACTAATAAATCTTGGCTTTTTAATAAATTTTCTCCTGGTAAAATTTTATTGACAGATGGAAGAAATGGCAATATATTCGATAATTCAGTTTTAGTTGGAAAACCTTATATCTTAAAACTTATTCATTTAGTTGATAAAAAAATGCATGCACGTTCAACAGGATCTTATTCACTAGTAACTCAACAACCTTTAGGAGGTAAATCGAAACATGGTGGGCAAAGGTTTGGAGAAATGGAGGTTTGGGCTTTAGAAGCTTTTGGGGTAGCTTATACGTTACAAGAATTATTAACTCTAAAGTCAGATGATATTAATGGTCGACATGAAGTTTTCACTGCCATTATTAAAGGCCAGAATATACCAGAACCATGTGTACCAGAATCTTTTAATGTTTTACTTCGAGAGTTAAATGCTTTAGGATTAGATATGACAACACATGAAATTAGTAACTTAGATAATTTGGAAATAACCTCTTATAAAGTTAATCTATTCAACCTTATTAAGCCAAACGTTGTTTAACGTTTAATTCTATTTTAAAAATATAAATATTTCTATAAAATAAAATATGAAAAATTTAAAACAACAATTTGATTATGTAAAAATTAATTTAGCTTCTCCTCAACGTATTAAAGAATGGGCTGAAAAAACTTTACCTAATGGAGAAATAGTTGGTGAAGTAACTCAACCTGACACGATTAATTATCGTACCCACAAACCTGAAAAAGATGGATTATTTTGTGAAAAAATATTTGGACCTGTCAAAAATTGGGAATGTGCTTGTGGGTTATATAAATATAAAGAAAAAAATGTTTTTTTTTGCGAAGTTTGTGGCGTAGAATTAACAGAATCTCGAGTACGTAGATATCGTATGGGATATATTAAACTGTTATCCCCAGTCGTCCATATTTGGTATCTTAAGGGATCACCAAGTCTTTTATCAGCTATTTTAGCGTCACCTATAGCTGAACTTGAAGACATTCTCTATAATGGTAAAAAGACGCCAGATCAAGATGAAGATATTGAGGACTATGAGCAAGTTTTTTTATCCTTATTTTATGATAATGAAGGTGAAGGTTTTCATTATGGTCAAAAACGTCAAGGTGCTGAAATCTTATATGATAGATTAAAAAAAATTGATTTAAAAACAGAAATTGAAAATAACCGAAATATAATGTTTTTTTCTGAGGTTAAAAAAAAAGTGGAAGTTGCTATTAAAAAAATTCGTATATTTGAAAATTTTTTAACTACGGGCACTCGACCAGAATGGATGGTACTATACTTCCTTCCTGTTCTTCCACCTGGAATTCGACCTATTGTGAAGTTAGATAATGGAAGATTTGCAACTTCCGATTTAAATGAGCTGTATAGAAAAGTTATTATCAGAAATAAAAGATTAAAAAGATTATTATCAGTTCATGCTCCGAGTGTTGTTATTATGACAGAAAAACGAATGATTCAAGAAGCAGTTGATACACTGATTGACAATGGGAAACGCGGGTCAAAAGTATTAGATGCAAATAAAAGACCATTAAAATCTTTATCTGATATTATTGAAGGTAAACAGGGTAGATTCCGACAAAATTTGTTGGGGAAAAGGGTTGACTATTCAGGTCGTTCAGTAATTATTGTCGGTCCTCAACTTAAATTAAATCAATGTGGTTTACCGTATGAAATGGCAATTGAATTATTTTTACCATTTCTTATTTATAAACTCCTGTCCCAAGAATTATCACATTCAATAAAAAGAGCTAAAAAAATTATTTATAGTAATGAGCCTTTTATTTGGTATTTAACGGAAGAAATTTTAAAAAAACATCCTATTATTCTAAACCGGGCACCAACCTTACATCGTTTAGGGGTTCAGGCTTTTGACCCGGTACTCGTTAGAGGTCGTTCTATTCAGTTACATCCTCTTGTTTGTTCATCTTTTAATGCTGATTTTGATGGTGATCAAATGGCAGTACATATTCCCTTATCTTTTGAATCTCAATTAGAGACACGATTATGCCTGTTAGCACCTAATAATTTTTTATCACCATCGAGTGGTGAACCGACTATTCAACCATCACAAGATATGGTTTTAGGATTTTATTATTTAACTACTCAAAATAGAAAAAACTTACTTGGTTCAAATAATTATTTTTCTAATTTTAATGAAGTGATTTCAGCATATGAACAAAAGCAATTACAAATACATTCTTCTATTTGGGTTCGTTGTCCAAATGATATAAACTTGGATAATCCATTAAAATTTATTAAAAAAATTAGTTTACCTAATAATAATATTCTTTTTATTTATAACAATTTACAACGTAAAGAAACAATGGATGGTAAATTATTAGTTCAGTTTCTTCGCACTACTCCAGGCCGTATTATTTTTAATCAATGTGTTAATGATATACTAACTAAATCAGAGGTAAAATAAAATGGTAAAACGCTCAAACATTTTTTCAAACAATACAATTAATAAAAAAGAGTTAAAAAAGATTATTGAATGGGCCTTTACAAATTATGGTCAAAGAAAAGCTGCATATTTTGTTGATCAATTAAAAGAAATAGGTTTTGAATATGCGACAAAATCTGGAATTTCGATAAGTATCGAGGATTTGAAAGTTCCACCTGTAAAGATTGAGCTTATGAAAAGAGCCTCAAGCGATGCTATTTTAACTGAAGCCCAAGCAAAAAATGGTGAAATTACAGAAGTTGAAAGGTTCCAGAGACTTATTTACATTTGGAATAGTACTAGTGAAGAATTAAAAGAACGTCTCATAGAGTTTTTTAAAAAAACTGATCCTTTAAATTCTGTATATATCATGGCCTTTTCTGGGGCACGTGGAAATATATCACAGGTTCGACAGTTAGTTGGTATGAGAGGTTTAATGTGTGATCCTAGTGGTAGAATTATTGATAAAGCAATCGCAGCAAATTTTCGCGAGGGTTTATCAATTACAGATTATATTATTTCTTCGTACGGAGCTAGAAAAGGTCTAGTAGATACCGCTATAAAAACCGCGGATTCTGGGTATTTAACAAGACGACTTGTTGAAGTTGCACAAAGTATCATAATCAGTGAATTAGATTGCAGGACTCAAAGAGGCGTTTTTTTACAGGAAGGCATAGACGACGAAGATGAAAAAGGATTTTTATCTCTTACCGAACTTCTTAAGGGTAGGGTTTTAGCTTCTTCAATCTTTGAACCAGGTACTAAAAAAATTATTGCATTTAGAAATCAACAAATTACATCTTCTCTTGTAGAAATGTTAATTAAGTTTAAGATATATAAAATATTAGTTAGATCCCCACTAACTTGTGAATGTCGAAGGGCAGTTTGTCAACATTGTTATGGCTGGAATTTAGCTTTAGGGAATTTAGTTGAGTTAGGGGAAACCGTTGGGTTAATTGCTGCTCAATCAATTGGTGAGCCCGGAACTCAACTAACTATGAGAACTTTTCACACAGGAGGAGTTTTTACAGGTGAATTAATTCGTCAAGCTCGCATAACTTTTTGTGGTTATTTAGATTTTATGTCAGAGGTAAAACTTCGACCATACCGGACTCAATATGGTGAAGATGCTTTATTAGCTGAAAATAAATCTTGGATAGGAATTATTACTTATGGGAATAATATTCTAAGATTATCAATTGCTGAAGATACAATAATCTTTTCTGAAAATCATCAATATGTTAGTAATAATCAAGTTTTATTAGAAGCAGCACCGAAAAGAAGAGAGATGACTCTTGGTGAAAAGGAAATAAAATATGTTAATGCAATACATTCAGGGAAAATTTTTCTAGAAAAAAATGGTTCTCCACAAGATTATAATAAACAAAATATTGTAAAATTTAGGAAAAGAAGTAAAAGAAATTATAGTTTTTGGGTTTTATCGGGAAACGTTTTATCGATAGGGTTTGAGACAGTTATAAGAGCAAGAATATTAGAAAAAATTTATAAAGAGCAATCAATAGCACAATCAAAAATAGTTACAACGATCGGAGGATTTATTAAGTTTTTTAAAACTAAATCAACCCAAGAAATACTAGGACTAAAGATTCAGAATTATATCGATGGTAAAAGTATTTTCAAAATTTTTATTGAAAGTACTCATATTGAAGTTTCTAATTGTAAAATCTATTTATCTCATATCCATCAAATTATATTAAAACCCCAAATCATAAATAAGCAATTATTTTCTTTTGGCTATTTATGTAATAACAATTATAAAACAAAAACTGGAGGTAGCTTTTATATTTCCAATCTTTATAAACCACGACCACTAGTAAATAAGTTAAATAACAAACTAAAATCTGGATCAACAATTTTTTATTTGCCAGAAGCAACAATTCAAACCGATTCAAAAGAAAAAGAATTTAAATTTAAGAATGGCGGTTATGTAAAAAAATATGAAGAAATTTTCCCCGATTGTTTTGTATCAATCGATGGTTTTATTAATTTTGAAGTTGAGGAACCAACTAAATATATTACTATTAAACCAGGTCAAAAATATATATTAGATAAGGAATTTATCTTTTATAAAGATCTTAATGAACAAATTTACTATCCGGGCGAATTTATATTGGATGAATTTGAAGTTTATGTTTTAAGTTATCTAGAACTTGAGCATAATCATAATAATGGTGAAACATATTTGTATGTGCGTCCAATAACTCGTTACGAGTTTACAAATGAATATCCCTTTCAATTTTTAAATTCAAATTCTTTTGCGCCACTCAATTTAATAGTTGAAGATTTTAAAGTAAAGATTATATCTGGTCAAAAAATTAAAATTGATAAGCCGATACAATTTATTGATTCTCGATTAATACTTGATTGTTTTATTGATTTAGACGATACAGAATTGGTTTTTGAAGTTAAAAAACCTAATAAAAAAAATTCTCCTGGATATATTCGTTTTATTTATTCACAAATTTTTCTTTTTGATAATGTAATGCCAAAAGGAATTAATAAAACTGACCTAGAGTTCAATATACTTGTAGAAGAAAACCAATTTACTGATCCTTATACTATTATTGGAACATTTGATACTTTATCTCCTTCGAATAATATTATTTCAAGTATAAAAAAAAAATGTAATAGAATACGTTCAGAACTCTTAGTTACAACAACATCTAACTATAGAGAAATTTTCCTAGACAGCTTTAATAATAATTATGAAGAACATAAATTTTTTAAAACTAATAAATTATGTGATAATGATCTTCTAATTTATGAAGACGGTTTAGTAAAAGAGGTTCAAGGTAATAAAATTGTTTTGCATCTAGGTCAATCTTATTTTTTTTCTACAGGAGCTTTAATTCGTAAAATACCCGGTGATTATATTAGACAACAAGAAACTTTAGGACAATTGATATTTGAGCGATTAATAACTGGTGATATTGTTCAAGGTTTACCAAAAATTAATAATATTTTAGAAGCCCGTAAGCCTAAAATAGAATCTTTAATTTCGACAAGACCAGGTTTTATTAGCTCTATTCAATATACTACTAATTTTATTATAATTAGCACAAAACCATCGATAAAAAATGATTATTATAAAGCTAACCGTTCTCAAAGATTATTAGTTCGAAAGTCTGAATCTATATCAGTTGGCCAACCGTTAACACAAGGTTCTTTAAATCCTCATACTCTTCTTCATGTTTATTTTCGCTATTTTTGTTCTTTAGGGGTATTATCTAGTTATGAAGCGGCTTATATTAGTCTAAAAAAATTGCAAGGATTATTATTAAGATCTGTGCAGGCTATCTACGTATCACAAGGGGTCATGATTTCGGGTAAGCATGTAGAATTAATCATTAGAGAAATGACATATAAAGTTTATGTTGAATATCCGGGTAATACTAATTTTTTACCTGGTGATATTATAGATTTAGATCAAGCTCAATATATTAATCTTTGTATTAAAAAGAATAACCAATTAGTATTTCGACCTATTTTGTTAGGTATCACAAAGTCTTCTTTAAAAACAGACAGCTTTTTAGCAGCCGCAAGTTTCCAAGAAACCACAAGGGTTCTAACAGGTGCTGCTATTCAAGGTAAAACAGATTGGCTTAGAGGATTAAAAGAAAATGCTATAACAGGCAGATTAATCCCTGCAGGTACAGGATTTTATATTAATAAAGATGCTACTTCTAACAAGGTTTTATTACCGCAAAAAGGACTAAAAGAAGAGGATAACGTAACTTTAAAATCAGCATTAAAGTTAAAAGAATCAAAACTAAAAAAATTAATACGATTTAAGTATAATAAATAAAGTAAGTTTACTTCTTAAATGTTATGAAAAGATTAAAAGTCTGCTATACTAATTAGTATAGATGTCAAAACAATAATAATTATTATTTAATATATACAGGTGGTTTAAAAACAGTAATGGAAAATAAAAATAAATAAAAAGAAAAGGATAATTATTTTATGGCTAAGATTGAATTGGCTCAACTTTTAGATGCAGGGGTACATTTTGGACATAAAGCTCATCGCTGGAATCCTAAAATGTTTCCTTATATTTATGCAGAACGTAACGGTATACATATTTTAGATTTAATTCAAACAATGGAATTTTTAAAACGGGCTTGTGATTTCAGTAAACGAGCTTCTGAAAAAAAACAGACATTTTTATTTGTCGGAACAAAGAAGCAATCTGCTTCTTTGATTGCTATTGAGGCACAAAAATGTGGTGCATTCTATATAAATCATCGTTGGTTAGGAGGCATGTTAACAAATTGGATAACTATAAAAAGTCGGATTGATCGTTTAAATCACTTAGAAGAACAAGAAAAAATAAATTCTTTTAATAGTTTACCGAAAAAAGAAGCAGCAAATTTAAAAAAAGAGCTTGAAAAACTTAAAAAATATTTTAATGGTGTGAAAGGAATGAAAACATTACCTGATATTTTAGTAATAATCGATCAAAAACGTGAAATTATTGCTATTAAAGAAGCACTTTCTTTAAATATTCCTATAATTTCAATTCTTGATACTAATTGTGATCCAGATTTAGCCACACTACCAATACCTGGTAATGATGACTCTATTAGATCCATAAAATATATTATTCAAAATATAACTGATAGCATTTGTTTAGGACAACAAAGTTCTTTAAAGACTTAAAGTAGGAAATTTAGTAAAATATTACAAGTATAAGGATAAAGGATTATTATGTTACACATTGATGCAGAACGAGTTAGAGAATTAAGGCATAAAACTGGTGCAGGTATGATGAATTGTAAAAAGGCTCTATTAGAATCAAATGGTAATTTTGAAAAAGCCATTAAAAGTTTACGAGAAAAAGGTCAAGCTTCTGCTCATCAAAAAATAAATCGTAAAACTATTGAAGGAATTATAAATAGTTATATACATATAGGTGGAAGAATTGGTGTATTAATTGAAGTTAATTGTGAAACAGATTTTGTTGCGCGTCGTGAAGAATTCCAAGAATTAGTGCAAAATATTGCAATGCAAATTGCAGCATCTCCCGATGTTCTTTATATTAATAACGAGGATATACCAGAGGATATTTTTCTAAAGGAAAAAGCGATTCAGTCAGAGAAAGAAGATTTAAATAATAAACCTGATGATATTAAAGAAAAAATTATTTTAGGAAGAGTTGAAAAAAACCTAAAAAATTTAAGTTTGCTTAATCAACCCTTTATTAGGGATGCTAATATTACTGTAGATGAATTAATAAAAGAAAAAATTAGTCTTTTTGGAGAAAATATAAGAATAAAAAGATTTACTCGCTATACATTAGGTAATTAATAATTACATGATAAAAAAGTTTTTTTATTCTTTATTTTCGTTCTATAATAGTTTTAGACTACAATCCTTTCAGTCTAAGTTTCGTAGTATTCATCTGTATGCGTATTTTGCATAAGGTGTTCTTATTTATCTCTTTATTATAATTAAATATGAATCTTCTCCAAAGTACTACTAGTATTAATCTAAGTTCATTAATCTTCTTATCAGACATTGAAGTTGGAAAACATCTTTATTGGGAATTTAATGATATTACTTTTCATGGCCAAGTAATAATTGTTAGCTCGTTAGTAATCTTATTAACATTTATATTTTCATTCTTAGGGACTTCAACTAAGAATATAATTCCTAATGGTTGGCAAAATTTTATGGAATCTGTTGTTGAATTTGTTAAAGAGATTGCCGAAAACCAGCTTGGTAAAGAATATAGACCATGGTTACCATTCATTGGAACTGTATTTTTATTCGTTTTTGGCTGCAACTGGGCAGGTGCAATAATTCCTTGGAAATTAATAAAGCTTTCTGAAGGTGAATTTGGAGCTCCAACAAATGATATCAATACGACGGTTGCTCTAGCATTATTAACATCATTTATGTATTTTTATGCAGGTTTAAGTACAAAAGGGTTTGGTTATTTTAAACGTTATATAGAACCTACACCTCTTTTATTACCAATTAATATATTAGAAGATTTTACAAAACCTCTTTCATTAAGTTTCCGGTTATTTGGGAATATTTTAGCTGATGAATTAACTGTTTCTGTATTAGCTCTACTAGTTCCTTTGATTGTACCATTACCAGTTATGCTTTTAGGCGTATTTGCTAGTTCCGTACAAGCCTTGATTTTTTCGACTTTAGCTGGTGCTTATATTGCTGAAGCTATTGAAGGACATTAAGTATAATTATATTAGTTTTATCTAATAAAAAAAGAATATATTAGAAATTTGTTAATTTTTTCTTATCTAACCTACGAATAAACTATATGGATTCTATTGTTTCTGCTGCATCTGTTATAGCTGCTGGTCTTGCTGTTGGTTTAGCTGCAATTGGTCCAGGAATTGGTCAAGGAACTGCTGCTGGTCAAGCGGTTGAAGGTATTGCTCGTCAACCAGAAGCAGAAAATAAAATTCGCGGTACTTTACTTCTAAGTTTTGCGTTTATGGAAGCTTTAACTATTTATGGTCTAGTTGTAGCCTTAGCTTTATTATTTGCAAACCCATTTACTAATTAATAATTAAAGATGTTCTTGATTATTTAATCAAGAACATCTTTAATTATTAATTCATTATCCTTTCCCTCAAAAAATTTTATTTTTAACACTAAAATTAAAAAATGTTTGATAATTATAACTACATTTTAATAATAAGTACAGAAAAAACTGGAGGACTATTTGATTTTGATGGAACACTCCCAGTTATAGCAATACAATTTATCATTTTTATGTTTATTCTTAATTTTATTTTGTATACACCTTTATTAGATACTATTGATGAGCGAAATATTTATATTAGTAAAAGTTTATCCGAAGCTACAAACATATTAACAAAAGCAAATAAATTAAATATAAAATATGAAAAAAAAACATCTAAGGCTCGTAAAGCAGTAGCATTAGATCTATTAATTTATCAAAAATTATATAAGGATATTTTAGAGGAAAAAATGAAATCTTCTGAGAGCGTTATTGATAAATTTTTAATTGAAACGACTAAAAATTTTGAAGAGAATAAGGGAAATATTTTAAAAAGTTTTGATACTGAAATATATTCTTTAAGTAAACAAATTATGAAAAAACTAATAACACCATAATAAAGTTGATTTTTATCTAAAATAACACCAATGAAAATTTACATATATTAATTAATTAATAATTTATGAAAAATTATATACAGTACTTTGTATCAACTGGAAATTTGGGAGTAACATTAAATACAGATATTTTTGAGACAAATATTGTAAATATATTCTTATTATTGGCAATATTATTTGTTGTAATAAAAAATTTTTTGACAGAAAATCTTACAATACGTAAAAAAAAAATTGTAGAGGATATAGAGAATGCTGAGACACGTTTGTATGATTCTAATAAGCGATATAGTGAAGCTAAAAAACAATGGTCACAGATAGACATTGTTATTAAAGAAATAAATCAGCAAATGGAAACAACAAAACAAAATGTTTTAAAGCTTAAATGGAACCAAGGCAAAGACGATCTCTCTAAAAAATTCACAACAGCAATAATAGTTCTTCGTAATCGCGAAAATAAAATTTTCAATGATGTTATGAAAGAAGTTTCTAAAAAAGCATTAACCCAAGTTATTCTTAATCTTAAAAAACGCTTAGGAAAATTGGAACAATCTGCTATTATAGATTTGAAAATAACACAATTAGGAGAATAATAATGGCTAATATGATGTTTGGTTCAAAAATTGCAAACCCTTATTCAGATGCCCTGTTACAATTAGGTTTAGATTTATACTTAAAAGAAAAGAATGCTGATGATACTGAAGTTATTTTTCGAATTATTTTTGATATGGAAAATTTATTAATCATATTAAAAATAACTCCGATCTTAGAAAAGTATTTAGCTAATCCTTTGATTACAGATAACGAGAAAAAAAATATTTTAAATAAATGTTTACCAGTAAAAGGAAGTCCTACAGTAAAAAATTTTTTAATGCTTTTAGTAGATAAAAAAAGAATAGGTTTTCTTCAAATTATTACTGAAACTTTTTTAAATAAAGCTTATAGTTTTGTTTGTCTTAAGTTCGCAGAAGTTTATTCAGCCTCTTTACTAAATAAAGAGCAAAAACTAGAACTAATAAAAAAACTTAAAATCTTATTAGGACCTGAATTTACTACTTCCAAAGTTTATTATTCAAAAATTAATGTAACATTTAAGATAGATCCAGAACTTTTAGGCGGTTTTATTATTAAAGTTGATTCCAAAATTATTGATTTAAGCTTGCGTGGTGAAATAGAAGGTTTAGCAAGACAAATGGAAATAAACTTATTAAATTAAGATATTCTTAAGAAAAAGTTTTCGTCAGTTTGGTAAATCCTTAACTTAAAATTTTAATTCTAATTTTATCTCTGATTATTTAAAGTAATTTATTTTTTTCTATAATTTAAAGTTTTTATCCAAGGAAGAATAAATTGAGTATATTATGACTAATCCTAATGAAATAAGTAATATTATTAGAAAACAAATTGAAGATTACAGTACTAAATTAAATATTGATATTATTGGGACTGTTCTTCAAGTAGGAGATGGTATTGCCCGTGTGTATGGATTAGATGAAGTAATGGCTGGGGAATTATTAAAATTTGATGATGGTACAGTGGGTATTGCATTAAATTTAGAGAATGATAATGTTGGAGCAGTACTTATGGGTGATGGAAGAGAAATTTTAGAAGGAAGTACAGTAAAAGCAACAGGTAGAATAGCTCAAATTCCAGTAGGCGATGGGTTATTAGGTAGAGTCCTAGATCCCCTAGCTATTCCTATTGATGGAAAAGGTGAAGCACAAGTGTCTGAAACTCGTCTTATTGAATCGATGGCTCCAGGTATTATTAGTAGACAATCTGTTTGTGAACCTTTACAAACTGGTATTACTGCTATTGATGCTATGATTCCAATTGGTAGGGGCCAACGTGAATTAATTATTGGGGACCGACAAACGGGAAAAACATCTATTGCTTTAGATACAATTATTAATCAAAAAGGACAAGATGTTATTTGTGTTTATGTTGCAATTGGGCAAAAAGCTTCTTCTGTTGCACAAGCTGTAACCACTCTACAAGAAAGAGAAGCATTAGATTATACTGTTATCGTTGCTGCAAACGCTGATCAACCAGCTACATTACAATATATTGCTCCTTATACTGGTGCGGCAGTAGCTGAGTATTTTATGTACACTGGTAAGCATACTTTAATAGTTTATGATGATTTATCAAAACAAGCATCGGCTTATCGACAAATGTCTTTATTGTTACGTCGTCCACCAGGAAGAGAAGCCTACCCGGGTGATGTTTTTTATTTACATTCGCGTTTACTAGAACGAGCAGCAAAATTAAATGATGTACTTGGTGGTGGTAGTATGACTGCACTACCAATTATTGAAACCCAAGCTGGGGATGTTTCTGCTTACATTCCTACTAATGTTATTTCAATTACTGATGGGCAAATCTTTTTATCTGGTGATTTATTTAACTCAGGTTTACGTCCCGCAATAAATGTTGGTATTTCAGTATCTCGAGTAGGTTCTGCTGCACAAATAAAAGCTATGAAACAAGTAGCAGGTAAATTAAAATTAGAATTAGCTCAATTTGATGAACTTGAAGCTTTTTCACAATTTGCTTCAGATTTAGATAAAGCAACACAAAATCAATTAGCTAGAGGGAAACGATTAAGAGAAATTTTAAAACAAGCACAAAATTCACCAATTCCGGTAGCTGAACAAGTAGCAATAATTTATATTGGAACAAATGGATTTCTAGATGATTTAGAAATTGTAGATATTCCTCCTTTTTTAAAGAATCTTCGTGAATATTTAACAAGTTCGAAGCCTGAGTATTTAGAGATTATAAACTCTTCAAAACAATTAACTACAGAAGCAGAAACTATCTTAAAGACAGCAATATCTGATGTAAAAAAGACTTTTAAAGCTTAACTTTGAAACCCATAGTAAACCGTTAAAATTTAAAATTAATTATAAATTTTAAAGGTTCACTATAGGTTTCAAAGTAGAAGTTAATGAGATAGTTAGATATTTATATGAACGAAGGAGGGGTTGTAAGATTAAAATGCCTTCTTAGAACGCCCTAAAAGTAACGAAAAAAAGGTTTATTAGACTTAGCATGAAGTATTTCTAGAGATAAATAAAATGCAGTGAAGTGAATAATAAGTAGGTTTTAGTGCTAAAGAGGGTTCAGTAGGCTTTCATAAGTTAATTTTAAACCTTGATTAATGTCCTGTTAATAAAATATATCTAGAAGATATTCATTTATTCTATTTTATATTATGACTAATTTCGTTCCTTTAGCTGGCGATGCCCTTAAACGCTAGCAATAAATTCGTGTATTTATAAAACGTTCCTATTTGTTACAACATGGCTTGCAGCTATTAATTTTTATTATTTCCTAACTCTAATCTCCAAAGTTTTTTTATGTGACCTATGTATGCGTGATAATTAGTGCATCTTCATGAGGCACAGGAGTAGAAACGTAATTTGCTGGCATACTTGTAAAAGGATAGGTTCGTTATTTGGCGACAAAAGGTTTAATAGTTTGGGTAAATATACCTTACCTCTTGGAAATGTTACTAGTGGTAAGATTCTAGATCCTACAGAGAATATTGAATTAATATCAATCATTAAAAAATGATCTCTTTTTATATACTTTTTTTCTTTTAAAGCTTTTTAAATTAAGAATCTTTATTAGTTTTAATTTAAAAATAATTCTATAGTTAATCTAACCATATAAATATTGAATATATTTTATATTTTTTTGTAGGAATAGATTCTATTAATTTGTCCTCCTAATAAATGTATTAATATATAAATTTGTTTTAGTTGTTCTGATTTTTTGATTAATATATAATAGTTTTTAGAATTCCAACCATTTGTGCCTGAGTAAATATTTTAACAATATGTTTTTTATCAGTTTGATTTGATATTACTAATTTTACAATCCAAGAATTCACTTACTTTTGAATATTTCTATTCATCTAATAAGTTATCAATAATTCAGGTTTTGGAAAACTGTAAAATAAATTATTAAATTTGTTTTGTTAACATTAGTTTCTATTCTTTATCTTTATTTCATTTATAGTTACTTACTTTTGTAATTTTGATTAGTCAAACCATATTATTTTAAAGAAAAAAAATATTTTTAAATGCTGTAACTAATCTTTCTGAATTTAAGAAAGCTAAGAGGATAATTTTAATAAGAAGATTTAATTTTATAAAAAAATAAATATTCCTAAAAAAAAATATATATAATATCGTATACTTGATGTAAAACAAAGATTAATTAAAATATTCGAAGCTATTATTTTATAGTTTTTTCTAAACTAAATATCAAAATAAAAAACTTTAATATTTCTAATTTTTATGGATCATCTAATTTGTTATATTATTATTTTTTCAATAATAATATCTTGTTGTAATAAAAATTAGAAGATTAAAAAAAGCCATTATATGTTATAATTGTCTTCGATAGAAAAGCCGGGATAGCTCAGTTGGTAGAGCAGTGGATTGAAGATCCTCGTGTCACCAGTTCAAATCTGGTTTCTGGCAATCAAGTTTAATTGTGTTTGATAAATTTTAATTTAATAAAAATTAGTTATATTTATGGGTAAGGTTTATGATTGGTTTGAAGAAAGATTAGAAATTCAATCAATTGCTGATGATATTACAAGTAAATATGTTCCTCCACATGTGAATATTTTTTATTGCTTTGGTGGAATTGTTTTTACATGTTTTTTAGTCCAGGTTGCAACAGGATTTGCAATGACATTTTATTATAGACCAAGTATCAGTGAAGCCTTTTCCTCTGTTGAATATATTATGACAGAAGTAAACTTTGGTTGGTTAATTCGCTCCATTCATCGTTGGTCAGCAAGTATGATGGTACTTATGTTAATTCTACACGTTTTTCGTGTATATTTAACTGGAGGATTTAAGAAGCCACGTGAATTAACCTGGGTTACAGGAGTAACCTTAGCGGTTACAACTGTTTCTTTTGGGGTAACAGGTTATTCACTACCTTGGGATCAAGTAGGTTTCTGGGCTTGCAAAATTGTAACAGGAGTACCTGAAGCGGTTCCTATTATTGGTCCACCAATAGTACAACTACTACGTGGAGGAGTAAGTGTAGGACAAAGTACTTTAACACGATTTTATAGTGCACATACATTTGTGTTACCACTAGTTGCAGCCGCATTAATGATTACTCATTTTTTAATGATAAGAAAGCAGGGAATTTCAGGTCCGTTATAGTTATTAATAATCTAATATTATAGCTTTGAATAAAATAAAATAAAATTCTAGTTTGTAATAAAAAATATATAATTGGAGATATTATGTCGATCTTAAAAAAACCAGATTTAACAGATCCAAAATTACGTGCTAAACTAGCAAAAGGGATGGGTCATAATTACTATGGTGAACCCGCTTGGCCAAATGATATCTTTTATATGTTTCCCATTTGTATTTTAGGGACTTTTGTATTAGTTATTGGGCTTGCTGTTATGGAGCCATCAGCTTTAGGTGAAAAGGCTAACCCTTTTGCAACTCCTTTAGAGATTTTACCTGAATGGTATTTTTTCCCCACTTTTAATTTATTAAGAGTATTACCTAATAAATTATTAGGTGTTTTAGCAATGGCTGCTGTACCTGTAGGATTAATAACAGTACCCTTTATAGAAAATGTTAACAAATTCCAAAACCCTTTTAGAAGACCTGTTGCTTCAACTATTTTTTTAATCGGTACATTTGTTGCAATATGGTTAGGAATTGGAGCTTGTTTACCAATAAATAAAGCAATAACATTAGGGTTATTTTAGTAAAAGTAAGATTAGTTAATAATCTTCTATAAAAAAGGAGTAGAGAAGTATAAAATATTATTATGTTTCTACTCCTTTTTTTATTTTGACTTATTAAATAATTTCAAAATTTTCTTCAAAAGCATTTTTTACTTTATACCCTGAATCTATAAGTTCTAAAGGATCTTTTCTTAAACGGTGGCGTAAACATAAAACAATAATTTTTTCAATATCCTGGATATTGATTATCTGTTTACCTTGAAACGCTGCATAAGCTTTAGCAGCACGATTTGTAACTATATCTCCTCTTAAACCATCAACATCTAAATCACTACAAACTTGTGATATTTTTAATCTAAAATCATAGGGCATATCAATTTTATCCAATAAATTTTGAGCTTCAATAATTTTTTTCTTTAATGCTTCTTGCTGGTCTTTATATTTATCTACCCACGCATAAGGATCTAAGTCAAATAAAGTTCTCTCTTCTACAATTTTTACTCGTAAACAAGGGTCTTTGACAGTCCTTATTTCAGCATGCATACCAAAACGATCAAGTAACTGAGGACGCAATTCACCTTCTTCCGGGTTCCCTGACCCAACAAGAACAAATTGCGCAGGGTGACGTATAGATATTCCTTCTCTTTCAACTGTGTTCCAACCTGATGCTGCAGAATCTAATAATATATCAACTAAATGATCGTCTAATAAATTAACTTCATCAACGTATAAAATACCACGGTTCGCTTTAGCTAGTAAACCGGGTTCAAAAGCTTTAATACCTTCTGTTAAGGCTTTTTCAATATCGATTGTACCACAGACTCGATCTTCAGTTGCGCCTAAGGGTAAATCGACCATAGGAATTTTTATAAATTCTGTTTCAGACTGTTCTATCGTTTTTTCATTAGGATGGCGGTTAAAAGGATCATCTTTAATTACTTCAATTTCAGGTAATAAATCTGCAATAGCTCTAATTGTCGTAGATTTTCCTGTTCCTCTATCACCCATAATCATAACACCACCAATTTTAGGATCAATGACATTTAATGTGAGAGCAAGTTTCATTTCTTCTTGCCCAACAATAGCAGTAAATGGAAAAATTGGAGTACTTCTATCTTTTAAATTTTTTTCTCTCATTTTCTTTTTTAATTAACTGAAATTCTTATAACTTATCTATATATTTTTATAAAAGTTTAGCCCTTCTAACTATGAGTATAACATCTTCCCTAAACGAAATGCTAATAAGGCAGGCAAAATTGCGAAAGCTAAAGCTATTAAGACTTCTGTATTTGTTAACATATTTATAGTTAATATTATTTGATTTTTCTAAAAATTTAAACTCTTGTACTGTAGTATACTATAACAGTAGTATTGTATCATAATATAAAGTTCAATTTTTCTAGTATAGTCTAATTAATTTTTAAAATGATTTAAAAACTCTCTATATTTAGTAATGAATTCTATATTTCCATTATTTTATTCTATTGCTTTATTTCTTTTTCTATTTTTTATTAGTTTTTATATTGTAAAACAAATAATTAATACTCAAAAGCTAGAAAAAAAAATCTTTAAATTACAGAAACTTAGTAAAAAAGATGATCTTTGTCATGAAGATTGTTATCAATTAGGGCAATTATATTTAAAAAAAAAACTTTTTTTTAAAGCTATTCTAATATTTCGAAAAGCTTTAAAATTATGGGAACCTAACGATAAAATTGGACTTGGGAATATATATAATGCTATAGGATTTACATTTTTTAATTTAGAACAATACTATTATTCTATCTATTATTATAAGATCACTATACAAATTATCCCAGATCATACATTGGCTTTAATAAATCTTGGTTATGCTTTTGAAAAAATTAATTCAATTGTACCGGGTTATAATTGTTATAAAACTGTATTATTTTGGGATCCAAATAACGAATTAGCATCTACCCGTTTTTTAGCTATTGCAAAAAAATTAAGATATATTCTTTAAAAGATTGATATTAGAAATAGATGAGGAATAATTTAAATGCACTATATATAATATATAGTTACTTTTTTATTAAAGTCCTAATATATACGAAATTACTACTAAAACTATCTTTTTAAAAAGATTTTTTCAATATCAAGGCTCACCTCTACGTTTATAATCCAATACATCCAATACAATACAAAAGAAGTAGATAGTTAATTAAGCGAAAATCTTGTTTCTCTTTTATAAAGAATATGTTATAATACTTTAATGAAAACTCACTTCGAAATAATTTTGTAAAATCATTTCATGAGACTTGAGCGTTTCCTATCTTTATGTCTCCAGAGAGGAAAAGGTAAATGAACTCCAAAAAGCAAGTAGATAAGGTAAAGGTTTTAGTTGACCGTAATACTGTTAATACGACTAGTTTTGAAAAATGGGCCAAGCCAGGGCATTTTTCACGTACATTATCGAAGGGTCCAAAAACAACAACTTGGATTTGGAATTTACATGCGGATGCCCACGATTTTGATAGTCAAACGAATTCTTTAGAAGAAGTTTCTAGAAAAATTTTTAGTGCTCATTTTGGGCAATTATCCATAATATTCTTATGGATAAGTGGTATGCATTTTCATGGAGCATATTTTTCGAATTATTTAGCGTGGTTAAATAATCCGATTAGTATTAAACCTAGTGCACAAATTGTTTGGCCAATTGTTGGTCAAGAAATATTAAATGGAGATGTGGGTGGTAATTTCCAAGGCGTTCAAATAACATCAGGGTTCTTCCAATTATGGCGTGCTGAAGGTATAACAAGTGAAATTGAATTATACTGGACAGCTATTGGTGGATTAATAATGTCTGGTCTAATGCTATTTGGCGGGTGGTTTCACTACCATAAAGCTGCACCAAAATTAGAATGGTTTCAAAATGCTGAGTCAATGTTAAATCATCATTTATCGGGGTTATTAGGTTTAGGTTGTCTTTCATGGTCAGGCCACCAAATCCATATAGCATTACCTATTAATAAATTATTAGATGCTGGTGTTGCCTCACAAGAAATTCCATTACCTTATGAGTTTATTGATAACCGAGAATTGATAGCTCAACTATACCCAAGTTTTAAAAAAGGTTTAGTTCCTTTCTTTTCATTTCATTGGTCTGAGTATTCTGATTTTTTAACCTTTAAAGGTGGACTAAATCCCGTAACAGGTGGCCTTTGGTTAAGTGATATCGCTCATCATCATTTAGCTTTAGCAGTTTTATTTATTGTTGCAGGACATATGTATCGGACAAATTGGGGAATCGGTCATAGTATGAAAGAAATTTTAGACGCACATCAAGGACCATTCACTGGTTCAGGTCACAATGGTCTTTATGAAATTTTAACAACTTCTTGGCACGCGCAATTAGCTATTAATTTAGCTATGATGGGTTCATTAAGTATTATTGTTGCCCATCATATGTATGCTATGCCACCATATCCATATATTGCGACTGATTATGCAACACAACTTTCTTTATTTACACATCATATGTGGATTGGTGGATTTTGTATTGTAGGTGGTGCTGCACATGGAGCGATTTTTATGGTACGTGATTATAATCCTGCAAAAAATTATAATAATTTATTAGATAGGGTAATTCGTCATCGAGATTCTATTATCTCTCACTTAAATTGGGTTTGTATTTTTTTAGGTTTCCATAGCTTTGGTTTATATATACATAATGACACTATGAGAGCATTAGGACGCGCTTCTGATATGTTTTCTGACACAGGTATTCCTCTAAAACCAATTTTTGCACAAGCAATTCAAAATTTACATTTATTGGCACCAGGTAATACAGCACCAAATGCCTTAACAACAGCAAGTTATGTGTTTGGTGGCGATATTGTTTCTATTGGGTCAAAAATTGCAATAATGCCAATAAAATTAAGTACAGCAGATTTTATGGTTCACCATATTCATGCTTTTACAATTCATGTTACTGTTTTAATTTTATTAAAAGGTGTTTTATATGCACGTAGTTCCAAATTAATCCCAGATAAATCTAATTTAGGTTTCCGCTTTCCATGTGATGGACCAGGGAGAGGTGGTACTTGTCAAGTTTCAGCTTGGGATCATATATTTTTAGGTTTATTTTGGATGTACAATTCTATATCAGTAGTTATATTTCATTTTAGTTGGAAAATGCAGTCTGATGTTTGGGGATCAGTAACCCCAACAGGGACAGTTTCTCATATTACAGGTGGTAATTTTGCACAAAGTGCAATTACTATTAATGGATGGTTAAGAGATTTTTTATGGGCACAAGCGTCACAAGTAATTCAATCATATGGTTCAGCTCTATCGGCCTATGGCTTAATCTTTCTTGGTGCGCATTTTATTTGGGCATTTAGTTTAATGTTTTTATTCAGTGGACGAGGTTATTGGCAAGAACTTATAGAATCAATAGTTTGGGCTCATAATAAAATTAAAGTTGCACCAGCAATTCAACCTCGTGCATTGAGTATTACCCAAGGTCGAGCTGTAGGATTAGCACATTATTTATTAGGTGGCATTGGAACAACATGGTCATTTTTCTTAGCAAGAATTATTTCTGTAGGATAAAATTAACGAGGTAAAATATTTATGGTAACTAAATTTCCAAAATTTAGCCAAGCTTTAGCACAAGATCCGACAACTCGAAGAATTTGGTTTGGAATTGCGACAGCTCATGACTTCGAAACTCACGATGGTATGACAGAAGAAAATTTATATCAAAAAATTTTTGCTTCACACTTTGGACATCTAGCAATTATTTTTCTTTGGACATCCGGTAATTTATTCCATGTTGCTTGGCAAGGTAATTTTGAACAATGGTCCTTAAATCCATTAAAAGTTAAACCTATTGCACATACAATCTGGGATCCTCATTTTGGTGAGCTTGCAATGAAAGCCTTTACAAAGGGTGGGGCTTTTTATCCAGTAAATATCTCTTATTCTGGTGTTTATCATTGGTGGTATACCATTGGGATGAGAACAAATAATGATTTATATATTGGATCTATTTTTTTAATCGCCTTATCAAGTTTATTATTATTTGCTGGTTGGTTACATCTACAACCAAAATTTCGCCCAAGTTTATCTTGGTTTAAAAATAATGAATCACGATTAAACCATCATCTAACAGGCTTATTTGGGGTTAGTTCATTAGCTTGGACAGGACATCTAGTTCATGTAGCTATTCCTGAATCGCGAGGTATACATATCGGGTGGGATAATTTTTTAACAACGTTACCGCATCCAGAAGGTTTAACTCCTTTTTTTGATGGAAAGTGGAATGTTTATTCACAAAATCCTGATACGTTAGAACATATTTTTGGGACAAAAACAGGTGCAGGTACAGCCATTTTAACATTCCTAGGTGGTTTCCACCAACAATCACAATCTCTTTGGCTTACCGATATTGCCCATCATCACCTTGCTATTGCTGTTCTTTTTATAATTGCAGGTCATATGTATCGAACAAATTTCGCTATTGGACACAACATAAAAGAGATCTTAGATGCTCATCGTCCACCTGGTGGGCGATTAGGTGTAGGCCATAGAGGTCTGTTTGATACGATTACGAACTCTTTACATATGCAACTTGGTTTAGCTTTAGCATCATTAGGGGTTATAACATCTCTTGTTGCTCAACATATGTATGCAATGCCTCCTTATGCTTTTATTGCAAAAGATTTTACTACACAGGCAGCGCTTTATACACATCATCAATATATCGCTGGTTTCTTAATGGTAGGAGCATTCGCCCATGGTGCAATCTTCTTTGTTCGTGATTATGATCCAGAAGCAAACCAAGATAATGTTTTAGCACGAATGCTTGAACATAAAGAAGCAATTATTTCTCATTTAAGTTGGGTAAGTTTATTTTTAGGATTTCATACATTAGGCCTATATATTCATAATGATACTGTAGTTGCTTTTGGTCAACCAGAAAAACAAATCTTAGTAGAGCCTGTTTTTGCCCAAATTATTCAAGCAGCTTCAGGAAAGGTCGTATATGGATTTAATATTTTATTAGCTTCAAAAGAAAGTCCTGCTAATATAGCATCCAGTAAACTATGGTTGCCGGGTTGGACAGAAGCTATTAATAATGATAAAAATGATCTTTTCTTAACTATTGGACCTGGAGACTTTTTAATACATCATGCTATTGCTTTAGGACTACATACTACGACCTTAATTTTAGTTAAAGGAGCATTAGATGCGCGTGGATCGAAACTAATGCCTGATAAAAAAGATTTTGGTTATAGCTTCCCTTGTGATGGTCCTGGACGTGGTGGAACGTGTGATATTTCGGCTTGGGATGCTTTCTATTTATCAATGTTTTGGATGTTAAATACAATTGGATGGGTGACTTTTTATTGGCATTGGAAGCATGTTACAATTTGGCAAGGTAACGCCGCTCAATTTAACGAATCTTCAAACTATATTATGGGATGGTTACGTGATTATTTATGGTTAAATTCATCTCCATTAATTAATGGTTATAATCCTTATGGCATGAATAGTTTATCTGTTTGGGCATGGATGTTCTTATTTGGGCATTTAATTTGGGCGACTGGATTTATGTTCTTAATTTCATGGCGAGGATACTGGCAAGAACTTATTGAGACATTAGTTTGGGCACATGAGCGTACACCTCTTGCAAATTTAGTTCGTTGGCGTGATAAACCAGTTGCTTTATCAATTGTTCAAGCTAGATTAGTTGGATTAGTTCATTTTACGGTAGGTTATATTTTAACATATGCAGCTTTTGTTATCGCTTCAACTGCTGGCAAATTTGGTTAAGATATTTTATAATATATTATTAGCTCTATATAAAAAAATAAAAATTTAATTAAGGAATTTACTATGGCTAAACAATCGATGATTGAAAGAGAAAAAAAAAGAGAAAAATTAGTTCTTAAGTATAGTCAAAAGCGTGAGACCCTTCTTTTAGAATTTAAAAAGGCCAATACTTTTTCTGACCAAATGGGACTTCATAAAAAAATAGAAAAGCTTCCACGAAATAGTTCACGAATAAGATTAAGAAATAGATGCTGGCGAACTGGCCGTAGCCGAGGTGTTTATAAAGATTTTGGATTATGTCGTCATATGATTAGAGAGATGGCACATAATGGTATATTACCAGGTGTACGAAAAGCTAGTTGGTAATTACCTAAAAATTTATCATAATTTACTTTTTGATTTTACTATAAAAAGAAAGGGAAAAATAAATCTATATTGTTAACTCGTAATAATAGTTAATGTATTCGATTATCTAAACTTAAAATTTTAATAAGTTAGATCAATTTATTTGTAGAGTGTTTTTAATTATTTTTTGTTTTTAAGGTTAAGAGTTTCTGATAGATTCTTAACCTTAAAAACAAAAAATTGGTTGATCAACTAAAATTGAATTATAATAATAGTATTGTTTATTTATTAATAGTATTATAGTATCCTTAATATAAAGACTTATTATACAGTAGTTTCGAGTATTAGTCGAAAGACCAATACTAGTGGTACTAAAAAAAAAAGGAGTTTAATATGAAATTAGCTGTATATGGGAAAGGTGGAATTGGTAAATCAACAACAAGTTGTAACATTTCTGTTGCTCTATCTAGAAGAGGGAAGCGTGTATTACAAATTGGTTGTGATCCAAAACATGATAGCACATTTACTCTAACAGGTTTTTTAATACCGACAATTATAGATACATTACAGGCTAAAGATTATCATTATGAAGATATTTGGCCAGAAGATGTTATTTACCAAGGTTTTGGAGGTGTTGATTGCGTTGAAGCAGGGGGTCCGCCTGCAGGAGCAGGTTGCGGTGGTTATGTAGTCGGAGAAACAGTAAAACTTTTAAAAGAATTGAATGCATTTGATGAGTATGATGTTATTTTATTTGATGTTTTAGGAGATGTAGTTTGTGGTGGGTTTGCTGCACCATTAAATTATGCTGATTATTGTTTAATTGTAACTGATAATGGTTTTGATGCTTTATTCGCTGCTAATAGGATTGCTGCCTCTGTTCGTGAAAAAGCGAGAACTCATGCTTTAAGGCTTGCTGGGCTTATAGGAAATAGAACGGCTACTAGAGATTTAATTGATAAATATATAAATGCTGTTCCAATGCCTGTTTTAGAAGTTTTACCTCTTATTGAAGATATTAGGGTATCACGTGTTAAGGGAAAAACTTTATTTGAAATGACAGAATTTGATAGTTCATTGTGCTATATATGTGATTATTATCTTAATATTGCAGATCAACTTATAGCAAACCCTGAAGGGGTCATTCCGAAAGAAGCAGCTGATAGAGAATTATTTAGTTTACTTTCTGATTTTTATTTAAACCCTCCAAAAAAAGAAAGTGAAAAGAATATATTTGAAGATGCATTTGGATAATCGTTTAAAAAACCCCAGCTAAATCATTTAAAATAGAATATATATATTCTATTTTAAATGATTTAGCTGGGGTTTTTTAATAATAAATTTATCATTTTAAATTTTTAATTAACATTAAAAGGATTTATATGACTTTCATTAAGCAGGTGCAGAATGAAGAATTCAAAGAAAAAATAAAATTTGAGTGTGAAACAGGGAATTATCATACGTTTTGCCCAATTAGTTGTGTTGCTTGGTTGTATCAAAAAATTGAAGATAGCTTTTTTCTTGTTATTGGTACGAAAACATGTGGATATTTCTTACAAAATGCTTTAGGGGTAATGATTTTTGCTGAGCCTCGTTATGCTATGGCTGAATTAGAAGAAGGGGATATTTCTGCTCAGTTAAATGATTATGAAGAATTGAAACGATTATGCTTACAAGTAAAAAAAGATAGAAATCCAACTGTAATTTTTTGGATTGGAACCTGTACTACAGAAATAATAAAAATGGATTTAGAAGGTATCGCACCAAAATTAGAAGTGGAAATAGATTTACCTATTGTAGTAGCAAGAGCAAATGGACTCGATTATGCTTTTACACAAGGTGAAGATACAGTATTAGCAGCTTTAGCACAAAGGCCTAATAAGGAAAAATCAAAAAAATCGTTGGATCTATTCACTATAGATGATAATAATGATAATACCTATGTAAAACATTCTCCGTTGATTTTATTTGGTTCTATACCTGATCCAGTTGTTAATCAACTTACTTTAGAATTAAAAAAACAAGGGATTCGTGTTTCAGGGTGGTTACCATCAAAACGTTACACAGAATTTCCTTCAATATATGAAGGGAATTATGTATGTGGTATAAATCCATATTTAAGTAGAACTGCAACTACATTAATGAGAAGAAGAAAATGTAAACTAATTGGTGCTCCTTTTCCTATTGGACCCGATGGTACAAGAGCTTGGTTAGAAAAAATTTGTAGTGTTTTCGAGATTCAGCCTAAAGGATTAAAAGAAAGAGAAGAAGAAATATGGGAAAAGTTAAAATATTATATTAGCTTGATTAATGGAAAAAGTGTTTTTTTTATGGGGGATAATTTATTAGAAATTTCATTAGCTCGTTTTTTAATCCGTTCTGGGATGATTGTATTTGAAATTGGTATTCCATATATGGATAAACGATATCAAGGTGCTGAATTAAAATTATTACAAAAAACTTGCAAAGAAAAAAATGTACCAATTCCAATTATTGTTGAAAAACCAGATAATTTTAATCAAATAGATAGAATTCGTGATATGAAGCCTGATTTAGTTATTACTGGTATGGCACACGCGAACCCTTTAGAAGCAAGAGGTATAAATACAAAATGGTCTGTTGAATTTACATTTGCTCAAATTCATGGGTTTACAAATGCCATTGAAGTATTAGAATTAGTAACTCGACCGCTTCGTCGTAATAAAAAATTAGAAAAAATTAGTTCTGAACGTTATACTGATCGTCGTTAAGAGTTAGAGTTAAAGTTTATTCTATTTGAAGGCTTGTATAAAGGTATTGAGATGTACTAGACTAATTTTAAACATAGATGTACTATACTAATATGTATACATATTTCTATATTCTTTGTAATGTGGAAAATTTATTTTTTATTAAAATATATAATTTTTCAATGTTTCTAGCAATAATGTTTAAATTTAAAAAATCGTTGTTAATATTTTTTTTAACTTTAAGTTTACCTTTTATATCGTTTGCAGACGTTGCAGGTTTAACCAAATGTAGTGATTCTTCACCCTTTAATAAAAGGTTAGAATCAAGTGTTAAAAAATTAGAAACAAGAATCAAAAAATATGAACCTAATTCTCCTCCAGCATTAGTTCTACAAGAACAAATAAGAACAACTAAAAAACGTTTTGATCGTTATTCTAATTCTGAATTACTATGTGGGAAAGATGGCTTGCCCCATCTTATAACAGATGGGAGATGGGATCATGCTGTTGAATTTATGATTCCAGGAATTATGTTCTTATACATTAGTGGATGGATAGGCTGGGTTGGGCGTAGCTATTTGAATACTGTAAGTAAAACTTCTTTGAACCCAACAGAAAAAGAGATTATAATTGATGTTCCTCTAGCGTTAAAAATTATGTCATCAGGATTTATTTGGCCAATTTCAGCTTGGCAAGAATTTACCAGCGGTAAATTTTTAACTCCCGACTCAGAAATTACTGTCTCTCCAAGATAGTACAATTATTTAAATATAATATATATTTATATATATATATATATATATATAGACANNNCTAATTAAGAGGAAATAAAATGGAAAATTTTTTAAAATATCTTTCGACAGCTCCTGTATTGTTTGTTGCATGGATGACATTTACTGCAGGTTTTATAATTGAAGCTAATCGTTTCTACCCTGATGCATTAACATTCCCAATAATTTAATTAATATTTATATTTAGATAATAAAATTAACCTAATGATTCATTTCTATTCGTAATTATTATTATTATATTGATAGGAAGGAACCCATTAAGTTAATGTTATTATTTAGTAATCTTTATAAAAATAACATAATTAAAACTTTATGAATCTATACTTTTCGCCAACCGAACGTAATGAATTAAATTTTCCTACAAGTAACTTATCAATTAATATTACTGATACTGTTATAAATTCTAATGATAAAGTAGAAATAAATGCAGAGCACTCATTTAATCATATTGATAGTAATGATAATATTGACAGAGAAGAAATTGAGATTAATGATTTTTATGAAAAATATAGATCAACACTAAATAAATTTAATAATACACTAACTCAAAAAAAATTAAATAAAACCAAAGTTTACTTTATTGTGAAATCAAAAATTCTGCAGGGAAAAGAAATTAATTTTGCTGTCCCGATTCGCTGTTCTGAGGATTTAGATCTATCATTTTTAGAACTTTCTAAGTCTTTGATATCAATGTTTTTTTTTGTAAAAGTAGATCCTAAGGAAGGGCAAAGATATATAGAAGGTAGACCCGGTAATAGACCTTACAATTTAAAGCATTTAGTAGATCCTGAACCCCCTTTTGATGTTGAACATGAATTTTCTTTAGAGGATTTAATTTTACCAAGAAAATATGACGTCAAAGGGGATAAATTAGATTTACCTGAAGATTTAGAATTGAATGATCCTTCACGGTTACGTGTGGAAAGGGCATTTGATGCTGAGGGTGTAATGAGGTGGTTTAGTTTCTTTCTTGGTGAGTATGAATATACAGGTTCAATGGCAGATAATACATTTCTTATAAATTCTTCTAACTATGGTATTAACCTTAGATATAAAAAGAATGATGATGGAAGACAAGAAAAAACTAATATAGTTAGCAGGTTTAAAGAGATCGATTTAAAAAAAAAGGGTTTCAAAGCTTTTAGTATGTATAATCTTATGTCATGTATTCTTGGAAATACAAGTGCAGTAGTAGACAAAAATCTTATTCCAGTTTTTTCTAATTTAGAAGATGCTCAAGATCTTTTAATAACAACTCTTGAGGAAATAAATCAACCTTTTCAAGTCCTAAGAAAAGTGGAAACCCCTAGTATTCTTGAACAATATAGAAATTTAGATTATCTTGACGATTCTTTTAGTTTTCAAAATCGATATTTTTTCCCTAATCCTGACAGCCGTATCGATAAAATTAAAACACGTAATTTAAAATCATCTTCATATTATCATGAAGATAATTATCAAACAAAAGGGCCAGCTTTTGTCGAGGGTACTGAATCGGTAGAGTATGATGTATATGTACCAATGTCTCAGGCACCTCCATTTGTTCCAAAAAATGTTTGGAGAGAAGAAGATTATTGGTTATTTTTAGATAGATATTTCCCAGGTCAAGCTGAGGATTATAGCTGGTTTGAATCTAGAGATATGAGTAAATCTGAAAAAGTATTACTTAAAAAATGTCAAGATGTTAAAATTATATCAATGGGTTTTGCTGATTTTTTAGAATTTTGGAATAATCCAACACAAAAAAATAGTGAAATATTATTTATACCCTCTTCGAAAAATTTAAAGAAAATAAAATCTTATAAGAAAGGTAATGATCGATTGTATGAATATCAAACAAAATTTCGAGATTATAAAAACCAAAATCTTGAAAACTATACTTATGAAATAAAAGTCTCAGGAGATTAAAATGATTATTATAGATTATATATGTATATAGATATTTGAATTAAAATTTTAATAACTCTTTTCTTTTTTGATCAATTCAAAAAATTTTTTGAATTGATCAAAAAAGAAAAGAGTTATTAAAATTTTAATTCAACAGCTTGAACTTTTTCAAATTGTTTTTTCTTTATTACAAAAAATATTTGTGTAAATAGAATAGAAAAAGCAAAAATTATAAAACCAAGTACTCTATTTGGATCCTGTAAAACAATTTCAACATCTGTTTGACCAAAGCCACCAACATTAGGGTCTTTTGTTAAAGGTTGATCCAATTTAATATTATCTTTTTTTGAAACAATTAATGATAATCCTTTTGGAATAAGTTGTGTAGTTTCTTTCCCATTAGAATTTAATATTGTTAATGAAGTGTCGCCCTTATTTAAAGGTTCAATATTTATAATTTGCCCTTCAAATGAAGAAGTTATAATATTATTATTGCTTTTTTCCCCGGTTGGATATATTTGTCCACGACCTCTATTTGCACCTACATAAATAGGATATTTTAAAAAATTAATTTTTTTATTAGTTCCAGGATCTGGTGATAAAATAGGGAAAATAATTTCTTGATGCATATCACCTGAAATTGGTCCAACTACTAAGATATTCTCTTGAGTTGCACTATAAGGTGATATGTAAACTCCTTTACTTTTTTCTTTAATTTCATTTGAAATTAAATTGTTTGGTGCCAGTTTGAAACCTTCTGGTAATATCACCACAGCACCAACATTTAATCCACTTAATTGACCATTCCCTAAAATTTGTTTTGCGTCCTTTGGATAAGGGATTTTTACAGCAGCTTCAAAAACTTTATTTGGTAAGACTGCTTTTGGTGATTCTATTTGTATAGGTTTTTCTGCCAAATGACAATTTGCACAGGCAATTCGTCCATTTGCGGCACGAGGATTTGTATATCCTTGTTGCGCATAAATTGGGTATGCTTCTGACATTTTCATAGAAAATGGAATACTACTAATGACAAAAATAAAACTTATTATGAAAAATTTCATCAGTCTTTTTAAAAGTTCCATATTGGAATGAGGTAAATTAAAAAGTTTTATATTAATATTACTTGATAAAAAGAACTAAATAAAAGAATTAACTAGGTATATCTTTATTAATTCTTATTTACTAAAGTAATTGATATAAGACTACCTAAAAAATATAGCAAAAATAACGCACCAGACAATAGTAATTGTGTTATAGCGTCTGCCGATGGTGTTAATATTGCACCTAAGATTGTACAAACTAGTATTATTGGCCGCCAACAACTTAACATTTCTACCGGATCAATTATTCTAGAAACACTTAGCATAATCTGAACAATTGGCACTTGAAATACTAATCCTGCACTAACAAATAAAGTAGTTACAAAACTAAAATATTGAGTAAATGACCAGAGAGGTTCAATAACATTTGAGCTATAAAAAAGAAAAAACTTTAGTGCTGCAGGAATTAATAAAAAATAAGAAAATAATAATCCAAGAAAAAATAAAAAAATACAACCAGTTAATATATAAAATATAATGTTTTTTTCATTTTTGGTTAACGCAGGTCTAAAAAAAAAAACTGCTTGGATAATAATTAAAGGGAGAGAAAATAATATACCAGTATAAAGTGAAATTATTATTGTTGAAATAAAGTATTCACCAGGTGCTAATTGGAAAAATTGTATATTTCCCACCGGACTTTCTAAAAATTTAACGAATATTTTAACATTATAAAATGTTAAAAACGTTATTATAGAAAAAAAGCTTAGAATATAAAAAAGACGATGTCTTGTTTCATGATAATGCTCGTTAAAAAATAATTCTAAATCATCTAATTCTTTAGAAAAATTATCAAGAATTAGATGATTTAAAGCCCTATCAAGAAAAGGATAAAATTTAAACTTTAATGTTTTAAAGCTTTCTTGCATAATTTTATATAAATTTGAATGCTTTTACTTTAGCTGATGCTATTTTTAATTCTTGTGAAGCATCAATTATTTCTTTTGTTGTTTTAGCTAGCTCTAAATCTTTTTTTGCTTTTGCTAAAATATCTTTTGCTTTATTATAATCTTCTTTTATTACTTCTTCGACTCCACTAATTAGTACTTGAACTTCATTATTAATAATGACAGCAAAGCCACCTAATACAATAATTGGTGTCCATTGTGAATTAACTTTAATTCGAAGAATCCCAATTTCTAATGAAGTAATTAATGGTGCATGGCCTGTAAGTATACCTAATTGACCTGTAAGACTAGGTAAAACTATGCCATCAGCAGTAGTATCCCAGATTAGTCCATCTGGAGCAATTACACGAATATTTAAACTCATTGAAAATTTCCTAATTAATTATTAAAAGTTTTTGCTTTAGAGATTGCTTCATTAATATCGCCTACTAAATAAAAGGCTTGTTCAGGTAAACTATCTAATTCTCCACCTAAAATCATATTAAAACCTTTAATTGTATTTTCTAAGTCTACATATTTTCCTGGTGACCCAGTAAATACTTCTGCAACAAAAAATGGTTGTGATAAAAATCGTTCAATTTTTCGAGCACGATCGACAACTAAACGGTCTTCCTCTGACAATTCATCAATCCCTAATATAGCAATAATATCTTGTAATTCTTTATAACGTTGTAATGTTTCTTTAACTAGCTGAGCAGTTTTATAATGCTCATCGCCAACAATTAAAGGTTGTAGCATAGTTGAAGTTGAATCTAAAGGGTCGACAGCCGGGTATATACCTTTTGCAGCTAGTCCCCTTGATAATACTGTTGTGGCATCTAAATGAGCAAAAGTAGTTGCGGGGGCTGGATCAGTTAAATCATCAGCAGGCACATAAACAGCTTGAATAGAAGTTATTGATCCTTGAGTAGTTGAAGTAATACGTTCTTGTAACGAACCCATCTCAGTTCCTAATGTTGGTTGGTATCCTACTGCTGAAGGCATACGTCCTAATAATGCTGAAACCTCTGACCCAGCTTGCACAAACCTAAAAATATTATCAATGAATAATAAAACATCTTGCTGATTAATATCACGAAAATATTCAGCCATTGTTAAAGCAGTTAGTCCGACACGCATACGTGCTCCAGGGGGCTCATTCATTTGACCGTAAACTAAAGCGACCTTAGACTCTAATAAATTTTTTTCATTTATTACTCCTGATTCTTTCATTTCCATGTATAAATCATTACCTTCACGTGTTCTTTCACCTACTCCCCCAAAAACAGAAACACCACCATGTGCTTTAGCAATATTATTAATAAGTTCCATAATTAAAACAGTTTTACCTACGCCAGCCCCTCCAAAAAGACCAATTTTTCCACCTCTACGGTAAGGAGCTAATAAATCTACTACTTTAATACCTGTTTCAAAAATAGCTGGTTTAGTTTCTAAATCAATAAAAGCTGGTGCTGGTCTATGAATAGGTAACCTTTCTTCTCCAACACTATCACTTAAATTATCAACAGGCTGACCTAAAACATTAAATATACGTCCTAGTGTTGGTTTACCAACAGGAACTGAAATAGGAGATTGCATATCAACAACCGTTACTCCTCTTTGTAAGCCATCAGTAGCACTCATTGCAATAGCACGAATTCGATTATCACCTAATAATTGTTGTACTTCACAAATAATTGATCCCCCCTTCGCTTGGACTTCAATAGCATTATAAATTTTTGGTAAAATACCTGAAGGAAAAACTGCATCTATAACTGGACCAATAACTTGTGTTATATAACCATCAGTAACATCTTTTTTAGTTGTTTTTTTAGTCATTTTTTAATTCTTTACGTTAATATTTAATAATGAAACCTAAAAATTTTTTAATCAATTAGATCTACTTTGAAAAATAAAAGTAAAAACTAAAATCATTTTAGACTAAAAAATTTAATTTATAGGTTATAATAATAAAAAAAGATTAATAAATTTCGATTTAATTAAATGAATTAAATACTTAGTATTTCAAACTTCATATTGAAAGTCGACCTGTAGTACGTAACCAATTTTGAGCTTCTATATAATTATTTGGTGCAAGATTAACTGCTTGTTTCCAATATTCTGCAGCTTTATTAAAAAGTAGTTTTGCAACATCAATATTTTGTTTTTCTGAGGCTTTTACTCCTTGATAATGATATATAACAGCAATGTTATTTAGAGCTTGAGGTAAATTCGGATTTAATTCTAAGGCTTGATGATAGTATTCTAATGCTTTTAAATATTCACCATTACTTGAATAAATTAGCCCAATATTATATAAAATAAAACTCCGGTCATAAGGATCTTCTTCAAGCTGCAAAGCTTCATAATAATTTTCTAATGCTTCAGCATATTCACCTTCTGATTGTGCTGACATTCCATCCCGATAGTAGAAAAATGCTTGTTTTTCTTCTTTGCTTGCTGGGAAAACCTTTAAAATAATGTCTGCCATAATTGTAAAAGTTTTATCAATGAAGTTATCATTTCGTTGTGAACGACTCATACTATTTAAATTTTTAGATCTTTTATATTTTATTTCTTCAAATAATGTAGATTTTCTATTTTTCTTACTTTTTAATCTATTTAATAATTAATTTTCGACTGATGTAACAAAAGGTAATAAATGTAAATATCTAGCTCTTTTAATTGATTTTGAAAGTTGTCTTTGTTGCTTTAAAGTTAATTTAGTTAATCTGCGAGATTTTATTTTACCGTGTTCTGTTGAAAAAGCTAATAAAATATCAACTTGTTTATAATCAATTCGTGCAGTTGGTTTAAGTTTTAATGGTTCACGTCGAACTTTTTTATTATTATTATTATTATTATTATTATTATTCTTTTTTTCCTTAAGGTTTTTTTGATTATTTTTTGTCATTTGATTTTTTATAGCAGTCTGTTTTTTATTTTCTGTCGTTTGATTTTTTACCGCATTCTGTTTTTCGAAACCTTCTAATTTAGTCATATCAATAATAAGTTATTTTATTTCTTTGTGTAGTGTATGTAAATTGCACTTAGGGCAATATTTTTTTAATCCAAGTCTATCTGGTGTATTTCTACGATTTTTTGTTGTAGTATAATCCACTTTTTTTGAAATCTTGTTTTTTAAATTCTTTAAGGAAATATTTGTCTTCTCGTGATTGTTTGAAGTTTTTAAGCAGTTTACACATCTTAATGTGATGATAATTCTAGCGCCTTTATTTTTTGCCATAGTGAAATTATTAAATTATTTAAATGATAATTATTAGTAATCTTCCTAATAGTAATAAGAATTTCAATCGATACTGTTATCGTATCTTATATTAATTTAAAGATCAATAGATAGTTATTAGTATTTAGAATCTATGTATAACAATAAAATCGTATTTTTTAATTAAATAAGAAAAAATTTTTTTTTTAGTGATATAGTAAAATCTTACCATAAATTATTTTAAGGTAACATTCTTTAACTAAAAAAGTTTTAATTTATTTGATTCAAATTAAAAGAAAAAATGTTTAAACCTTAAATAATCTTGCTATAAAAATTCCAATAATATTCTAATTATATTAGAGTCTTATTCATTAATCTTACATTTTAGGAGGTAAAATTCAATTATGTTTGAACGTTTCACAGAACGTGCTTTACAAGTAATTATGATGTCACAAGAAGAATCCAGACGTTTAGGGCATAATTTTGTTGGTACAGAGCAGATTCTTTTAGGTCTATTAGGTGAAGGATGTAGTGTAACACTTAATGCCGTTAGAGAATATGACATTAATATAAGAAAGGTCAGAATAGAAGTTGAACGTCTAATTGGTAAAGGTACAGGATTTGTAGCCATAGAAATACCTTTTACCCCTAGGGCTAAAAAAATTTTAGAAATGTCTATAAAGCAATCTAAAGATTTAAATCATAGTTATATAAATACTGAACATATTTTTTTAGCTCTTTTAAATGATACAGATGGTATTTGTTCAAAAGTTCTCCAAAATCTTGGGGCTAATATACCACGTATTAAGTCATATATCCTTGATGAATTAACTCAAAATCATGAGGGTTCTCCAAGAGTTTTAGCAAACGTTGGAGCAGGAGATCAAATATCAAATGAGCAGAATAAAGATTTATTTCTATTTGATGATTTAGATCCAAATTATCTAAATGCGCCAAATTTACTTGAATACACAACAGATTTAACAGAATCGGCCGAGCGAGCAAAAATTGATCCTGTTGTTGGGAGAGAAAATGAAATTGAGCGGGTAATACAAATTATATCAAGACGTCGTAAAAATAATCCAATTTTAATTGGTGAACCAGGAGTTGGAAAAACAGCAGTAGCAGAAGGTTTAGCTCAAAGAATTGTACAACGTGAAGTTCCGAGTGAATTACAGGACTACAGAGTATTTGTTTTAGATATAACTTTGTTATTAGCTGGAACAAAATATAGAGGTGAGTTTGAAGAACGTTTAAAACGAATTGTTCAAGAAATCAAAGAACAAAACAATATAATTATTGTAATTGATGAAGTTCACACATTAGTTGGTGCTGGTGCAGCTGAAGGAGCATTAGATGCTGCTAATATTTTAAAACCTGCTTTAGCACGTGGAGAGTTGCAATGTATCGGAGCAACAACGATCGACGAATATAGACAACATATTGAGAAAGATCAAGCTTTGGAACGTCGTTTTCAACCTGTTTGGGTGAATGAACCTAGTATTGAAGAAACAATATCTATATTAAAAGGCTTAAGGTTACGTTATGAGCAGCATCATCGGTTAGAAATTACTAATGAAGCCTTAGTAGCTGCAGCTAATTTAGGTGCCCAATATATCGCTGATCGATTTTTACCTGATAAAGCAATTGATTTAATTGATGAAGGTAGTGCAAGAGTTAGATTATTAAATTACCGTCTTCCTCCAGCTGTGCAAATTTTAGATAAAGAATTACGAAGAATTTTAGAAGATAAAGATTTAGCTGTTCGGGAGCAAAGATTTGAAACTGCTACTGCGATTCGGGATGATGAGTTAAGTTTACGATCACAAATGGGGGCGATTATTAAAGCAAGTAATACACGTATGCCTAAAGGAATAATTGAACGATTAAAAGTTGGATCGCAAGACATTGCTTCAATTGTAGCATTATGGACTGGGGTTCCAGTAACAAAAATAACGAAAGATGAGAATACGAGATTATTAGAATTAGAAAGTGTTCTTCATAAAAGGGTTATTGGACAGCAAGAAGCTGTTTCAGCTGTAGCCCGAGCGATTCGTCGAGCTAGAGTTGGAATGAGAAATATGAAACGACCAATTGCTAGTTTCTTTTTTTCAGGTCCTACTGGTGTAGGTAAGACTGAATTAACGAAAACTTTAGCTTCATTCTTTTTTGGAGCAGAAGATGCGATGGTTCGTTTAGATATGTCTGAATTTATGGAACGGCATACAGTCGCAAAATTAATTGGTTCACCCCCAGGTTATATAGGCTATAATGAAGGTGGGCAACTAACAGAAGCTGTTCGACGTAAACCATATACTGTCATACTATTTGATGAGGTAGAAAAAGCTCATCCTGATGTTTTTAATTTATTACTTCAAATACTGGAAGATGGACGTTTAACAGATTCTAAAGGACGACTTATTGATTTTAAAAATACAATTCTAATCATGACTTCAAATTTAGGTTCTAAAGCTATACAAGATAATGACTTAGCGTCGCAAGGAATGGGTTTTGTTGGTGAAAAAGAGGATACCCAAAAAACAAAATATGCTCAATTATGTAATACTGTTGGGGAAAGTCTTAAAGCATTTTTCAAACCAGAATTTTTAAATCGTATTGATGAGATAATTGTATTTGAACAACTAAGTAAAACTGATATTACCGAAATCGCTGTTATTATGGTTAATGATTTAATCGAAAGAGTAAAAAAAGAGAAAGATATAACATTATCTTTAACACCACGTATGATGGAATTACTAGTTGAAGAAGGCTTTAATCCTACCTATGGTGCACGTCCTTTACGTCGGGCTCTTGTAAAATTAGTGGAAGATAAAGTTTCTCTGGAATATTTACATTATAAAAAGGAAAATGATAATGATGACCCCGTAAATATCTTAGTTGACGTAGATCTTAATAGAGTTAAAGTTTCAATATCAAAAATTATTCCAAAAGAAAAACTAAAACCTGTAAAAGAAGAAAAACTATCGCAAGAGAAAAGATTATATAAAATTATCGTCCCTCGTTTAGAAAAAATAAAAAAAGAAGAAGAAGAAGCAAAATTAGCCTTAGAAAATTTATTAAAGTAAAGACAAGAAAGTAATTAGTTATTATTAAAGATCGAAATTCCAAATTAATTAGAAGAATAAAAAGATCAGATTTATAACTTGCTCTCGCAAATAATGATACTTTATATCATCATTATAAATGAGTTAAAGTTACGGGTTTAGAACGGCTCTTTAAATAAATTAAAAAGAAAGTTAATTGATCATATCTTTTTAATTTATTTAATATAGTTATAGTGAATTTTCATTATTTAAATAATTATGATTAGAGTATTGAAATTATGTTAGAAATGAAAATAACTATTTTCAGATATTGTTAGTTTGAAGTCTTAACTACTAGTTTCATTTAAGATTAATTAAAAAGGATATAGAATTTTACTTTTTTTACTTAAAAAATACCTGGGGAAACTTTTAAAAAGGTATCTTTTACTATCAAAAAATTAAGAATAATATTTTAAATAATTATGGAAAGAACTATTTCAGTTTTAATTGAGAAAGATACAGGAGGATTAGCGCGTATTATTAGTATATTAACCAGAAGAAGATTTCATCTTAAAAGTATTACAATGTCATCATGTGAGAGAAAGGGTTATGAAAGACTAACAATTGTCTTAATAAATCAAAGTGATGGAGTTGATTCTGGTATGCAATTAACAAAACAAATTCGGAAACTTATTAATGTTGTAAACGTTAAAGATATAACGTATCTTCCCTTGGTAGAACGAGAATTAGTATTAATAAAACTTCAAGTGAGTTTAATAGAACGAGCTGAAATTTCTAATTTGGCTCAAATATTTAGATTTAAGATAACTGATATTACAGATTCCACAATTATTTTAGAGGTTACTGCTGATCAGGGTAAAATTGCTGCTTTACAAAAAATATTAGAAAAATATAATATTTTAGAATTATCCAGAAGTGGAAGAATAGCTCTTATACGTGAATCTGGAGTTAGTACATCATCTTTAAAAGAATACCCTGAATTTGAACTTCTTACAGGTCAGAACTACTTAAATAATATTGAAGATTTATTTAAGAAAAATTATTAAAAGTTTTCATCTTATCTTTTATTTGATTTATTATGTTAAAATAATAAATCAAATAAAAGATAAGATGAAAACTTTAACTTCTTTTGATTACGATCCAACCAACTACCTGGTTTTTCTTGATATGATAGGCATTCATTTACATCCCATTCTATAATATATAGACGTTTTTTAAAGAAAAAATTTAAACAGACTAAAATCGGACCCTGAGGAGAAAAAGACTTTTTTAAGCCTTTTATTTTTTCTTGATGTTGTTCTTCAATAATAAAATAAAGTCTACACTTATTTATCCGATCACAATTTAAACAAATACACATAATAAAAATTTTTTAATAAAAAAAAAGCGTCTTAGCTCTTTTTGAAACAAGCTTATTTGTGCTTGTAAGTTCATTTAAATTCAAGTAGTTTTATCAACATAAAACAAACCCCTAAAGCGAATGGAATTCAGTCATGAGATTTTTTCAATAAATTTTCCTATTTTTCCTATTTAATAGTTTAGAAACTTTACTTTAGAATTTATAATATTATCCATGTTAATTAGTCAGTGTTTTATCTTTTAACACGAATTATAGAATCTCTTTTTATTTGTAGAAGAAACATCAATAAATCTACATTTTATTTTTTATATGGTTTATAGTAATAACTTTAAACCCCCCGTAAAAAGCTTATTTTACGGGGGGTTTAAAGTTATTTGTCAAAAATTTTACAAGTTAGTAAGTCGTTTACTTTTTATATGGTTTAGGTATTAAATTATTATTATAATTTCCTTGTTTTTTCACTATTTTTATTACGAAAGAACAATTGTGTTTTATTTAATCGCTAGCTTTTATCAATACATCTACAGATTACGAAGAAAATATTATTAAATAATGTCTCATATCATATCATATCATATATATATTAGTCCGAGTATCATAGTATATTTATTATTTATAACTTCATTAGATAATTATCTTTACTTATGTAAGTATAAAAAAAAGTTTTAACGTGAAACAATTTTATTATATTGTTGTAAAGCTACTCTTCCAATATTATATAGTGCCCATGAGGCCGCAGCTAAAACAGGAAAAAAAACAAATAAAAGACGTAGATCCATACTATTAATCCTAAGTAAAATTTTTACTAGATTCGAATTCGTGTCGAATCGAATCTTTTCTTATATATAATTAGTTATAATAATAACTATATATATTATTAAATAATAAAGAGTTATAGAATAAAGACCAATAGAATAAATTAATTTAAAAATTTTATAATATTTTAATAAAAATGTAATAGGTCACTTAAAAATATACCCCTTAAAATGTTATTTTTATTAAATATCTGGAAGTTGAAATTCTTTTTATTGTCTTTTATGTATTGGATAAAATTATTAATTTTATTTAGTTTAAAAAAGTGTTTCAAGTTGTTGGGTTTTATTTATCCTCTTTTTAAGACAATTTAATATTATGACTATCTTTTACTACATTTTAATAAAAATTAAATTTATTATAATATTTTAAGATAAAGTGGAAGATTTGTCTTTTAACTTAAAACAATTAAAAATTATTCAGAGAATAAAAACTGAAGTTAACATAAATTTAACGGCGAAAAAATTATATTTGTCTCAATCATCTCTTATTGCACAGATTAAAAATTTAGAACAAAATACGTATTCCAAAATTTTAATACGAAAAAAAAACCAACTATATTTGACGAATGAAGGGGAATTGATCTTAGATTATGCTAAGAAAATTTTAGCATTATGCACAGAAACAGATAAAGCTATTTTATATTTGAAAAAAATTAAGAAATTTAGCTTGAAAATCGGTTCTACTAAAACAATAGGAAAATCTTTCTCATTAAAGCTTATTGATTTATTTTGTAAACGTTATTACTATACTAATATACAGCTCCAAATTTACTTTACTGAAAAAATTTCTTGGGATATACTTAATGGTAGAATCGACATGGGAATTGTCTTTCACGATGAAGTACCGAAAAATTTGTATAGTCATTTCTATATGACCCCTTACTTTCAAGAAAAAATGGTTTTACTTCTACCAAAATCACCAAAATGGGCCACAAATATCAATAAATTTAATTTAGATAAATTAAATTTTATTACTCTAAAACATTATTTTCCTGAAAGAAAACTTATGGAGAAGATTGCAAAAAGATTAAATATTAACCTTAAAGAATTAAAAATAAAGCTAGAACTCAATTCGATTGAAGCTATAAAACGGTCAGTAAAGCATGGATTAGGGGTTGCTTTTTTATCTACTACAGTAATCAAAGATGAATTATACTCTAAATTTTTTCATTCAGTATCAATAGAAGATATTATAAATACTAATAAACAATTTACAATAATAGTTAATATGAAAAATAATGTATCATATTTATCTGGACAATTTTATAATTATTGTTTTATGATAGCAAAAACTAATTTATATAATAAATTTATTAATTTAGATTATTAATAATAATATTATTTTGGAGGATTTAAACTAGCTTAAATCCTCCAAAATAATATTATTATTAATAATCTAAATTAAGAAGTATTAAATAAGCAAAACTAACACCTCCAAATGAGCCAACAAAAAACCCAGAGGTAAATTGGTTCCAATTTTTACCATTTACATTTAATAAATCATTTCTATTGTTACTAGCATCGTCATAGTCTTTAAAACTAACTTTTCCGTACATGGCTAAACAAACAGTTAATAAAGTAACAAGACCTATCGAAGATAAGAACCCTATTAAAAGTGAAATTTCAGATTCTCGGAGTGGTCCTAATTTTGCAAAGGGGCCTAATAATAGATAACCATGAGCCATACCAATTTCTAAACCTCTTAAAAGAGGTGATAAGCCTTTTCTATATGCAGGTAAGCTACCTAGATAGGCTTTTGTTGCTGCTGATGAAGTTACTGGTGTTGATAAATGTCCAACGGAAGGATCATTATTGTACGGTTTAATAAAACTTGTCATAGTTATTCTATAAAAATATTTATATCTTTTTAAAAGAGAATAATTTAGGAATACAATAGAGGAGAAACTTTTTTATTTTTCAACATAACTGAGTCAATTAAATTAGTGTATTTTTTACTTTAGATATATAATAGTATATTATATCATTTTTAAAAATTTTTAGACAAGGAAAAAAATGAGTGTTCTTATCGATTATTTTTTATTATTAGGTATCGCGTTTGTACTTGCATCTGGATTATTTCTAGGATTAAAGGGAATTAAATTAATTTAAATTCTCTCCATTTTATTAAAATTTACTTTAAATTAAATTTAGAACTCTAGTCTAAAGATTTGTAAATTCTATAATGCAAAAAATAAATAAGTATGAGTAATAACTTAGTAAAGCGTGATATTGTTGTAGGTTCTAGGCGTTTTAGCAATTTTTTTTGGGCATTTATTTTATTCTTTGGTGGACTAGGATTTTTAATTGCTGGGATTTCAAGTTATTTTCAAAAAAATTTATTGTTTTTTATAAATTCTACAGAATTATCTTTTTTACCTCAAGGACTTGTGATGACGTTTTATGGTGTTGTAGCAATAAGTTTAAGTATCTATATTGGTCTTACAATTTTTTGGGATGTAGGAAGTGGATATAATGAATTTGATAAACAAACTGAATTAATTCGTATAGTAAGACGTGGATTTCCAGGTAAAAATCGTCAAATATTATTAGTCTACGCATTTAAAAATATTAAAAGTATTAAACTAAATATTCAAGATGGAATTAATCCTAAACGGATCATATATTTATGTATGAAAGATCAACGAGAAATTCCTTTAACACCTGTTGAACAGCCACAATCTTTAGAAGTTTTAGAAAATGAAGCATCTGAATTAGCAAGATTTCTAAATATTAATCTTGAAGGTCTATAATTCATATTGGGTATTAAATCTGATTTCAATAATTAATATAAACTATTAAAAGTATTTTTTAAAGTGATTTATCATTAACTTAATCTTAATTAGTTTCTCATAAATATGAATATTTCTAAGGCTTTTATTTTTACAAAAACTATATATATATATATATATATTATTTCTGATAAAAAGATTTAATAAATAAATAAATATTTTTAAATATTGACAACGAAAAGTTTATTAGATTATCCTAAATTACAATATTTAATTATTTTTTAGAAACTTATAAATTTTTCTAAATAAGTAATTTTTAATCTTTTACATTATATCTTTATAATAATTTTATAAAAATTAAAAATATGTCACATTCAGTAAATATTTATGACACTTGTATTGGATGTACACAATGTGTTAGAGCTTGTCCTACAGATGTACTAGAGATGGTTCCTTGGAATGGTTGTAAAGCTGGACAAATAGCTTCGGCTCCGCGTACTGAAGATTGCGTAGGCTGTAAGCGTTGTGAAACTGCTTGTCCAACCGATTTTTTAAGTATTCGTGTTTATTTAGGTGCTGAAACGACACGTAGTATGGGATTAGCTTATTAATTTAACTTAAATTAGCATAGTTTATATTTAAACTATGCTTCAAAGATTATGTTACTATGTTGCTAGTGTAGGGTTGCTAACTCAATGGTAGAGTAATCGGCTTTTAACCGAAAAGTTCTGGGTTCAAGTCCCAGGTGACCCAATTAGTAAAAGAATCTCTTTATAATAATTTATTAAAATAATAATTTATTAAAATTAGTATAAAGAGATTCGTTATTCTAGACTTATTTATCGGTATATAAGTCTAGAGTAAAGCATTTCAACAAAAATATTTATTAAAAATAAAAAATATTTTTAATTTAAGCTAAAAACGCTACTCGCTTTAATATCTGCATCTGTAATTGTGACTAAATCTACTTTAGTAAGTATACGTCCGCCACTATCAAAATTACGGTTTGCTTGTCTCATTCTAGCTCTATCTAATGCATTTCTAACACTTCGGGCATTGGCAAATAATGGTTGCTCACGACGTTTTATAACATAATCTAAAAAGGCTAATTCTGCTTCTGGAGAAAACTGATATTGTTGCTCTTCTAGCATCATTTTAGCAATTATAAATAATTCATTAGATGAATAATCAGGAAAATCTACATGATTAGCTATTCGCGATGATAAACCTGGATTAGAAGTATAAAATTGTTCCATACGTTCTTTATAACCTGCAAAAATAATTACTAACTCGTCCCGTTGATTTTCCATAACTTGTAAAAGAATTTCAATTGCTTCACTACCATAATCTCTTTCATTATCTGGTTTATATAAGTAATAAGCTTCGTCAATAAATAAAAGTCCACCCATTGCTTTCTTTAACACTTCTTTAGTTTTGGGAGCTGTATGTCCAATATATTGCCCAACTAAGTCATCTCTGGTTACAGTTAATAAATGGCCTTTTTTTGAATGCCCTAGTTTAAAAAGGATGTCAGCCATACGCGTAGCAACAGTCGTTTTACCTGTGCCTGGACTACCAGTAAAGGACATATGTAAACCTGGGTTGCCAGTTGTAAACCCTAAGCTTTCTCTTAATTTATCTATTACTAACAAAGCTGAAATTTCTTGAATTCTTGTTTTTACAGGTACTAAACCTACTAATTCTTCATTTAATATATCTATTATTTTTTTTATTTCTGTATCTAAATAAACTTGTTTTAAATTTAAATTTTTTTCTCCTGATAAATTATCTAAACTTTTTGTTGTTCTTGGTTCCATAATTATCTCCTAATAAAATATTTTATATTTGATTATGGTATTGTAATTTGAATTATAATATAAAATATTTTTTTTGAATTTTAGTTTTTAATTTGCATTATGGTATTAATATTATTATAATAATAATATTAATGAAAGATTTTTTAATTTTGTAGATTTAAGCAAATATTATTGATCAAAATTAGTACTTTTATATTTATATATATAATGAAATAATTATTTAGGAGAAAATTGGGATGAATTGGCAAGTTATTGGTCAAGTAATTACTGCAGCATTAATTATTGTATCGGGTCCATTAATTATTTTTATAGCAAAAAAAGCTGATTTATAACGTCTTAAGTATATAGATTATATATTAAATTATTATAAACTGTACTTAAAGAAATTTTTTGAGTTTGTGATGCCTCAGAATCCTCAGGTCGCACAAATAATTTGCAATGACATTCTTTTCTCTCTCGCATAGCGACACAAGGGCATATCCAAAAATTTAATTCAATTTCAACTCTTTCACTACGAAAATTTCTGCAAGGACATAAAGGAAGTTTATATTTATTTTTGTAATCCGCTAAACCTGCAATGATTACTGAAGTAATGGAAGGATCTAAGCAAAAAAATGTATTGGTTTTTTTCGCGTATAGTTCTGCGAAATTATGCATTTCTTTTAGACGAGTACTTTTTTCAATTTTATTATTCTGAGTTGTATTTTTAATCTTTTTTAATTCCATAGGTAAGGTTTTAATTTCGTCTTAAATTTTTATGTTAATATCGTTTACTACAAAATTTTTTAATAAAATATATTATGTTAATTAATTATTTACCTTCAATTTTAGTACCCTTAGTTGGTTTAGTTTTTCCTGCTGTTGGTATGGGACTACTGTTTATTTATATTGAAAAAGATACTATTGAATAACTACTTTTAAAAATTTCCAGGCTATAGATTGCTCTCTTTCTATAGAAAGAGAGCAATCTATAGCCTGGAAATTTTTAAAAGTAGTTATTCAATAGTATCTTTTTCAATATAAATAAACAGTAGTCCCATATTGGTTATTTATTAAAGTGAAGAACCAATACCAGAATAAGAACCAAAAATAAAAGTACCGACAACAACTATAACCCCTAAACCACCAGCTAATGCAACTAACCAAAGTGGTACTCTTCCTGTTCCTGCCATAATATTTTTTAGCTCCTGTATTTTTTCTTAAATCTTATAAAAACTTTATCTAGCAATCAAAAATCTCTTTAATTAAAAAAGTAACTAGAGAAAAGTACTGCTAATATAAAAAATAATAATAAACCCCAGTATAAAGATGTACGACTTACTTCAACTTCTTGCTTATTAGGATTTGGACCTGTCATCTAGTAATCTCCTATCGTTGAATAAATTGCATTGATGTGATTGCGCCTAAAAAGAATATCGTTGGTACAGCTAAACCATGAAGAGCAAGCCAACGAAAAGTAAAAATAGGGTAAGCTACAGGTTGATTTGTATTTCTAGTCATATTTTTTCCACCTATATATATTATCTTAATCTTTTATTTTTTAAATTTATCCAAAAAACTAAATCGAATATCAGAATTAAGAATAGCTAGATGAGCTAAGTCTTGTCTTCGTCTTAATATTTGATTTATATTAGTTGGCTTATTGTATCTTATAATAACAACCTAAGATAAAACAATTACCAACTTAACTTATTAAAGAAGAATTATAACCCTCGTGTTAAGTCTTCTAATTCTTCTTTAGCACTAAACCTATCATTTACTAATGGAACTTGTTGTCTATCTTGAGTAAAATATTCATTAGGTCTAGGAGTTCCAAAAACATCATAAGCTAAACCAGTACTTATAAATAGCCAACCAGAAATGAATAACGAAGGAATTGTAATACTATGAATAATCCAATAGCGTACACTTGTTATAATATCAGAAAAAGGACGTTCTCCGGTTGAACCACCAGACATTTTAAAACTCACTCCATTTTATAAAACTATATTATACTCTAAATCTGTTATAAGTACAATAAAATTGTTTCTCATTCCTAGTAAAATTCTTTTATATATAAAATCTTGTCCTTCCATCTAACTAATTTTATTTTTCACAAGCGAGCAGCGAGAATCGAACTCGCATCAATAGCTTGGAAGGCTATAGTTTTACCACTAAACTATGCTCGCAATCATGTATTAGTTTAGATCATATAAATAATTTACTTAAAAGAAAAGATAAAAAAGTTATATATTTTATATATTATTTAAATATGTAATCTGGAATGAGATAATTATCTGCAGAATTTAATATTATTTCTATTAAATAGAAATAATAGAATAAAAAAAGATTTACAAAAATTTTTTTAGTTAAATTATATAAAACGAATAAAAAAATTTATTTTTGTTTATTTACTTCTTTTTTATTATTTTAATACATGAACAGTTACAACTTCTTAACTATTTTAAATTTAAGTAAGGAATGAGTTACTTAAATTTTTTAACAAGTTCACTCCTTCTTTCTGATCATCGCTATATTTAGGTTCAAAAATCTCATAATTATTAATTTATTTACTGGTAATAAAATCCTTTTGATTTTATTTTATTATCAGATTCACCTTAATTCCTCAATATTTTTTTCTGATTTAATAAATTTAACTGTTGTTTTTAATAATATCTTTACTTGATAACTTCCAACACTATTCGTTTGTTACGATCTCTATTTTCTTTCGTCTTTAAATTTCAACTTAAAATAAAATTTTTTGTGTTATTTTTGAAGAAAACTTATTGAGGTATTGCCGGTTTGTAAAAGTTTAGAAAAATGATAAGCTACACATTCATCTCTCCATCTTCATAAGAACACATTTTCAGATAATTATAAGTTCTTTATTATTTTGTATAACGAAAATAGTTAGATCTTTTTAAGTAATTTCGACTTAAATTCTAATATATCAGAATAAATAATTATTTTATATATTTTCCTATATATATATATATATATATATATATAGGAGAATGTTAAGGTTTTTTAGGTTTGGGGGTGGAGGGACTTGAACCCTCACGATATATATATCAACGGATTTTAAGTCCGTTGCGTCTACCATTCCGCCACACCCCCTTTTTTGAAACATAATTAAATATACTTTTCTATCAAATTTAAATGATTATATTTCTTTATTTAGGCGACACCCGGACTCGAACTGGGGATAGAGGATTTGCAATCCACGGCCTTACCACTTGGCTATATCGCCTTTAAAACTATTATCCACCCCCTTATAGTATATGAAGACTAAACTGATTATATTAATGCTTATTTTTTAATTAATTTTTAATTAATTTTATTTCAACTTTACTGTAATTTAGCTATATTTTATATATTAAGGTATAGTTATTTTGATTCACTTATCGACTTTATATAGGTAGAGCTGAATTAATTTTGGAAATCTTAGTTAATTAAGAGTAGTAATAAGATTCTTTATTATTATTAATGGTCAAGTTAGTATTAGGTGGGTTTTATTAATTTGGAGGCAGCACTAAGCTCTATAGTATAATGCCTGAAGATGTACAAAATAGAACTCGAATAAAAAGTGAACGTTATGAATCAGGTGTAATCCCATACGCTAAAATGGGTTATTGGGATGCTGATTATAACGTAAAAGCCACTGATATTCTAGCTCTTTTTCGTATCACTCCACAACCTGGTGTAGATCCTGTTGAAGCTGCTGCTGCTGTTGCAGGTGAATCTTCTACTGCAACATGGACCGTAGTTTGGACAGATTTACTAACTGCTTGTGACATCTACAGAGCAAAAGCATATAGAGTAGACCCAGTGCCTGGAACAAGTGATCAATTTTTTGCTTATATAGCTTATGAATGTGATTTATTTGAAGAAGGCTCTCTTGCTAACTTAACAGCTTCTATTATTGGTAACGTTTTCGGTTTTAAAGCTGTTAAAGCATTACGTTTGGAAGATATGAGGATTCCTTATGCTTATTTAAAAACTTTCCAAGGTCCGGCAACAGGTGTGGTTGTGGAGCGCGAAAGATTAGATAAATTTGGTCGTCCTTTTTTAGGGGCTACTGTAAAACCTAAATTAGGTCTTTCTGGGAAAAACTATGGTCGTGTTGTTTATGAAGGTTTAACTGGTGGTCTTGATTTTCTTAAGGATGATGAAAATATTAATTCCCAACCATTTATGCGTTGGAAAGAACGTTTTTTATACTGTATGGAAGGTGTAAACCGAGCTGCAGCTGCAACTGGTGAAGTTAAAGGTTCTTACCTTAATGTTACAGCTGCAACTATGGAACAAATATATGAACGTGCCGAATATGCTCGTGCAATTGGTTCTGTCATTATTATGATCGATTTAGTTATTGGTTATACAGCAATTCAAAGTATGGCAATCTGGGCACGAGGTGCTGAATTGATTTTACATTTACATCGTGCTGGTAATTCTACTTATGCACGTCAAAAAAACCATGGTATTAATTTTAGAGTTATCTGTAAATGGATGCGTATGTGTGGTGTAGATCATATCCATGCTGGTACCGTAGTTGGAAAATTAGAAGGAGATCCTTTAATGGTTAGAGGATTCTATAATAGTTTATTATTAACTCATTTAAAAATTAATTTAGCTGAAGGTTTATTCTTTGATATGGATTGGGCATCTCTTAGAAAATGTGTTCCTGTAGCTTCTGGAGGAATCCATTGTGGCCAAATGCACCAACTTCTTTATTATTTAGGTGATGATGTAGTTCTACAATTTGGTGGTGGTACTATTGGTCATCCAGATGGTATTCAATCAGGAGCTACAGCAAATCGTGTTGCTTTAGAATCTATGGTTCTAGCTCGTAATGAAGGCCGTGACTACGTTGGTGAAGGTCCTGAGATTTTACGTAGAGCTGCAACTACTTGTGGTCCTTTAAAAGCTGCTTTAGATTTATGGAAAGATATTACTTTTGATTATACTTCAACAGATACACCTGATTTCGTCGAAGTTGCAACAGGAAGTCGATAATATTTTCTACTTTAAGTCAATAAAAACAAAATAAAAAAATCTAATAAAAATAAAAAAATTTTCGTTAACATATTTATTTTTATAATTATTTAGTTCTAAAAAACAGCATAAAAATTTTTGGTTTCATTAGGGTTTTCTTATTTATAATAGTTTATATAGTAATTGATATGTTATTTACCTTTAGGTTCTCTTGGGATTTTTTTAACTATCAATTGGACTCTCACCATTATACAATGCTAGTTTATCAAAATTTATAATCATAGTTACTATAAATTATAAATATATTCTTGAAAGACTAACTTCTATGTTTTCAGGTTTTCGAACACTGAAACTTAAGTGGAATATAGATAACCATATTACCAATTGAACTAATCCATTATAAATAACTAAAAATATTACTTTGACGTTATTAGATTGCTACATACCCTAGTTCAATATTTTATTGGAGTTGGCTCACCCTAATAGCTGTTTGAATAGTCTTCCTACAAGTCTAATTATGATTGTTTCAAAAATTTATTTAATTAGTGGAATTTATAAGGAGTGTTAAAAATAGACGGGTATTCGATCCCAATGATTTTATAATTTTTTCGTTATCGTTATTTTAATTCAAGTAAAAGTAGAAAGTAAACAAAAAGTTTAGTATTTTCCAGACAATAAAATTTATATATTTATCTTCAAGGAATATTTGAATAGTGATGAGAGTTACACAAGGATGTTTTTCATTTTTACCAGACTTAAATGATGATCAAATTAAACTACAAGTTGCTTACGCTATGTCTAAAGGTTGGGCTGTTAGTGTAGAATGGACCGATGATCCACATCCACGTAATTCATATTGGGAATTATGGGGTCTTCCTTTATTTGATGTTAAAGATCCAGCTGCAGTAATGTATGAACTTGCTGAATGTAGAAAAGTTAACCCAGAAGGTTACATTAAAATTAATGCTTTCGATGCTAGTATTGGTACCGAAAGTTGTGTAATGTCGTTTATTGTACAACGACCTATTAATGAACCTGGTTTTTACTTAGAACGTAATGAGGTTCAAGGTCGTAATATCCAATATACAATTTCAAGTTATGCTGTTCAAGCAAGACCTTCAGGTGATCGTTATTAACCAGATA